AAGGAAATACCTTAAAAAGATTGCAACCAAGAGCTCAAGGACGTGGGTATCCTATACATAAACCTACTTGTCATATAACTATTGTAATGGGGCTAACTTCCGAATAAAAAATTTTTATTAATTAAATTTAGAGATAAAAAATATGGGACAAAAAATAAACCCACTTGGTTTTAGACTTGGTCTAACACATAATCATCGTTCATATTGGTTTTCTAAACCAAAATATTATTCCACAATTTTAGGGGGGGATAGACAAATACGTAACTGTATTGAATTTTATGTACGGGAACATATAAGAAATTCCTCAAATCATGGTGGAATTGGACATGTAGAAATTAAAAGAAAGACAGATTTGATTGAAATTGAAATATATACAGGTTTTCCTGCTTTATTAATAGAAAATCGTGGCGAAGGAATCGAACAATTAAAAACTAATGTGCAAAATATATTAAATCCTATTGATCAAAGACTTAGGTTAACATTAATTGAAATAGCTAAACCTTATGAAGAACCTAAAATTCTTGCGGAATATATCGCTTTACAATTAGAGAATAGGGTAGCTTTTAGACGAACAATGAGAAAAGCTATTGAATTAGCAAAAAGAGGAAATATTGGAGGTATTAAAATACAAATAGCAGGACGGCTAAATGGAGCTGAAATAGCTCGTATCGAATGGGCGCGAGAAGGCAGAGTTCCCTTACAAACTGTTAAAGCACAAATAAATTATTGTTATTACGCGGCTCAAACAATATATGGAATATTAGGAATAAAGGTTTGGATATTTCAAGATGAAGAATAATTAGTTTTACTAAAATTGACTTATTTTATTATAAATTTAACACAAAAAACTTGCTATGCTTAGTGTGTGACTCGTTCATCTGAAAATTTTGACTAATTTAGGTCAAATTTATAAAATCTAGTTTTTCACTAGAAAAAATTCATGACTATATATATATTGGAAAAAACCAATAAAAAATCGCTAATGTTATATAAATATTGATTAATATTTCGACAGGAATAAAAAAATATTCTTTTGTTAAGCGAAATAAAATATAAAATTAATCGTATGGTTTACAGATAAATGTAAATATTTATTAAGTAGGTTTACGAAGCAAAAGAGAAAGAGCTAGATTCGATAAAACTAAGTAACTTCTTGAACAACAAAAATATAAGCTCAACTGCAGAAAATAAACCTAATCGAAATAAATATTTGGATCATGAAAACGAGGAAATTCAAAAAATTTTAAAAATTCATTAGAAAAGGATGGCAAAATAAACCAATTTGGTACACAAAAATTTAACCTAAGAGTCGATATTTGCCGATGATTTTTTCATTTAATTTTCTTTTTATCTTTAGAAAATTTTTAATTCATAAGGAGCCGGATGAGACTAAAATTTCATGTCCGATTCTGAAGTAGCGATAAAGATCGACTATAACCCTAAAAGAACAAAATTTCGTAAACAACATAGAGGAAACTTAAAAGGAAGAGCTAGTCGGGGCAATTCAATTTGTTTTGGAAAATTTGCTCTTCAAGCACTCGAACCCGCATGGATAACATCTCGACAAATAGAAGCTGGACGAAGAGCCATAACTCGCTACGCTCGGCGTGGCGGTAAACTTTGGATTCGTATATTTCCGGATAAACCAATTACTGTAAGACCTGCAGAAACACGGATGGGTTCTGGTAAAGGATCGCCCGAATTTTGGGTGGCTGTTGTTAAACCTGGAAAAATAATTTATGAAATAAATGGAGTTTCTGGAAATATTGCTAAAGCAGCAATGGCAATTGCTGCACATAAAATGCCAATACGCACCAATTTTATCACAATTAATGAAAAACAAGGAAAAGTAGAAAAAAAATAAAAATTTAAATTTATTAAAAGATATTTTTATTACCCTCTTCCTTCCTAATATAAAAAATATTCAAGTTTATGGAGGAGGAGGATTATAAACAAAAAAAATGATTCAAACTCAAACTTTTTTGAACGTTGCAGATAATAGTGGAGCTCGAAAACTAATGTGTATTCGAGTTATAGGAACAAGTAATCGTAAATATGCTAACATCGGTGATATTATTATCGCTGTTGTTAAAGAAGCAGTACCAAATATGCCAATTAAAAAATCAGAAATCGTTAGAGCAGTCATTGTTCGTACCCAAAAAGAATTTAAACGTAATAATGGTTCAATTATCAAATTTGATGATAATGCTGCAGTTGTTATTAATCAAGAAGGTAACCCAAAAGGAACTCGTGTTTTCGGTCCAATTGCTAGGGAATTGAGAGAAGCCAATTTTACCAAAATAATTTCCCTAGCTCCAGAAGTTTTATAAGACATTTCTTATATCTATATCATAGTTATTTATATAAGATCTTTCTATTATAAATTCATGTTTTTTATTTTTATCTTAAGTAGATACCAAACAAATTAAAAAAGTATTTTTTTTATTAATTCTAAGGAGCCTTTTTATGGGTACCGATACTATTGCTAATATGATAACTTCAATAAGAAATGCAAATCTGGGTAAGATAAAAACTGTGCAAATACCCACAACTAATACAACTAAAGATATTGCAAAAATACTCTTACGAGAAGGTTTTATAGAAGATTTTATTGATAATCAACAAAATGCAAATAATTTAATGCTAAATTTGAAGTATCAAGGAAAAAAAAAGAAATCATATATAACAACTTTAAGACGTATTAGTAAACCTGGTTTACGAATATATTCCAATTATAAAGAAATTCCAAAAATTTTAGGTGGAATGGGAATTGTAATTCTTTCAACTTCTGTAGGAATTATGACAGATCGGGAAGCTAGGGAAAAGAAAATAGGAGGAGAACTTTTATGTTATGTATGGTGATCTACTATAAATAAAATTTTTTTAAGACTATTGTTTCTATCAACAATAAGTTAATTTAGAGGAAGATTCTGATAGTAATGAAGAAACAAAATTTAATTGATATGGAAGGTGTAGTTACAGAATCACTTCCAAACGCTATGTTTCGTGTTTGTTTAGATAATGGATGTCAAGTGTTAACTCACATTTCGGGAAGAATAAGGAGAAATTATATAAGAATATTGCCAGGAGATAGAGTAAAAGTAGAATTAAGTCCATATGATTTAACTAAAGGTCGTATAACATATAGACTGCGAACAAAAGCTTCCAATAATTAAAAAAATTGTACATCGAAAAAGGAGAATAGAAATGTGAAGATTCGTGCCTCTGTTCGTAAAATTTGTGATAATTGTAGATTAATTCGTCGTCGAAGACGGATAATGGTGGTTTGTTTTAATCCGAAACATAAACAAAGACAAGGTTAGAAAAAGATTTCGTTTAAAAAAGGTTGCATTCTATTACATATACCAAATTATGCCAAAATCTGTAAAAAAAATTAATTTACGTAAAGGTAAACGTAGATTACCTAAAGGAGTTATTCACATCCAAGCAACTTTTAATAATACAATTGTAACTGTTACAGATATACGTGGGCAAGTTGTTTCTTGGTCTTCTGCCGGTGCTTGTGGATTCAAAGGTGCAAGAAAAAGTACACCATTTGCTGCGCAAACTGCAGCAGAAAATGCCACTCGACTGTTGATTGATCAAGGTCTAAAACAAGTTGAAGTTATGATTAGTGGACCAGGTCCAGGAAGAGATACAGCATTACGAGCCATTCGTAGAAGTGGTATTATACTTAGTTTTGTGCGTGATGTCACACCTATGCCACATAATGGCTGTAGACCTCCTAGAAAGAGACGTGTATAAAAAAATTATTTAATAAAAATTAATATGATTAAGGATGAGGTTGAAATACCTAATCAAATATTACAATGGAGGTGCATCGAGTCAAGAATGGAAAGTAAACGTCTTCTTTATGGACGATTTGCGATTTCCCCTTTTCGAAAAGGTCAGGCTAATACAGTTGGTATAGCTATGCGTAGAGCATTACTTAATGAAATTAAAGGAGCATCAATCACATATGCAGAAATAAAAAAAGTGAAACATGAATACTCTACAATAATGGGGATTCAAGAATCAATTCATGATATTTTGATTAATTTAAAAGAAATTGTTTTAAAAAGCGATTCTTATGAACCCCAAAAAGCATATATTTCTATTTATGGACCAAAGAAAATAACCGCTCGAGATATTAAAGTACCTTCTCCTATTAGGGTGATTGATAATACACAATATATAGCGACTTTAACCGAAGCTGTTTCGTTAGATATTGTATTGAATATTGAAAAAGATTGTGGGTACCGTATAGAAAATGTACAAAAATATCAAGACGGTATTTTTCCAATTGATGCTGTATTTATGCCAATAAGAAATGTAAATTACAGTGTCCATTCTTTTGAAAGCAAAGAAAAAACAAAAGAAATACTTTTTCTTGAAATATGGACTGATGGAAGTCTCACTCCAAAAGAAGCACTTTATGAAGCTTCTCGAAATTTAATTGATTTATTTATTCCTTTAATAAACTCAGAACGAAAAGAAATAAACTCTGAGCTGGAAAACAAAAGTGAGTTGGATATTCCTTCTTTTCCTAATGGATTAATATCAGTTGATATGGAAGAAATCACAAAAGATATTGCGTTTAAACATATATTTATTGACCAATTAGAACTACCAGCCCGAGCTTATAATTGTCTCAAAAGAGTTAATATACATACAATAGCTGATTTATTAAATTATAGTAAGGATGATTTAATAAAAATAAAAAATTTTGGTAAAAAATCAGTAGAACAAGTTATAGAAGCTTTAGAAAAACGTTTCTCGCTTGATTTATCAGAAAAATATTTTTCTGATAAATCAAGCGAGAAATGTTTTTCTATTATTAATAGAAACTATTTCAAATAATTATTTCGAAAATAAAGAGTCTTGAATTTATTTTAGCCTATTTCTAAAATAAACCCAAAGTCAAAGATTTATCAATCGGTAAAGCAGCACCAATCCCTAACCAAAGAGCTGTGACGGTACCAACTAAAAACACTGTTGTAGCTACTGGACGACGAAAAGGATTTTGGAATTTATTAACATTTTCTAAAAAAGGTACTGTTAATAATCCGGCTGGTACTGCAGCCATTAAAAGTACACCGAGTAATTTATTAGGTACTGTACGAAGTATTTGAAACACCGGAAAAAAATACCATTCTGGTAAAATTTCCAAAGGTGTTGCAAAAGGATTTGCAGGTTCACCAATCATTGAAGGTTCCAAAACAGCCAAACCTACGGTACATGCAATAGTACCTAGAATAACTACAGGAAAAATATATAGAAGATCATTCGGCCAAGCAGGCTCTCCATAGTAATTATGCCCCATACCTTTAGCCAACTTAGCTCGTAATATAGGATCACTCAAATCGGGTTTTTTTGTTATTAGGATAGGTTGTAAAAATCCCCCCAAAGAACTGGACTTGATAATTTATTATCATCCAGCTCAAATATTAAACAAAATAAAAAACAAAAATATATACAATTTTGTTTAATACTCATAACCCGAATAAATTTATTTGAAAATTTTCCGGATAGTCTTTTCATTCACATTTTTTATATGCATCATTTTGACTTATTTATTATTTTGCTTTTTAACCATACTTCATTAGATCGTTTTAATTATTCCGATATTTTTGAGGAAAAATGCAACAAGAGTGAATGCATTTTGATACTATTATATATATATTTTTTTTGAATTTAACGAAATCTCTTTTTTTCAACCATAGAATTATTTTTCTTTAATAAAAAACTACCCAAGTTTTTATTTCTTTAATTGGCAAAAAAATAATTGGGAAGTAAAAACACATAATTATTTTTATGTGATGGATTATATAAATTCCTATATAGCAAAATTAATTATTTAATAAAGTCGCACACTCCCATAATTCTTTATTTCCTTTTTTTATTTTATTTTTTTTATGTAAAAAATTTACTTCTCACAAGATAACGAAAAAATCCATTTTTTTTTAATATGATAACAATGAAATATAGTTTATATTAATAATATATCTATATTTTATAATGGACCTGAAATACCTTGTTTGCGAATCATTAGAAAATGCATTAACATAAATATTGCACTAAGAAGCGGTAATACAAAGGTGTGTAAACTATAAAAACGAGTCAACGTAGACTGCCCTACGCTTACACTTCCTCTTAATAATTCAACTAATGGAGAACCTATTATTGGAATAGCCTCTGGTACACCAGTTACTATTTTAACAGCCCAATAACCAATTTGATCCCAAGGTAATGAATACCCTGTTACTCCAAAAGATACAGTTAACACTGCTAATATAACACCAGTAACCCAAGTTAATTCACGTGGTTTTTTGAAACCGCCTGTGAGATACACACGAAAAATATGTAAAATCATCATTAAAACCATCATACTAGCTGACCAACGATGAACTGAACGAATAAGCCAACCAAAATTAACCTCGGTCATTATATACTGAACAGATGAAAAAGCTTCAATTACAGTAGGCCGATAATAAAAGGTCATTGCAAAACCCGTGGCTACTTGAACTAAAAAGCAAGTTAAAGTGATGCCACCCAAGCAATAAAATATATTAACATGTGGAGGTACATATTTACTGGCAAAATCATCTGCAATCGCTTGTATCTCTAAACGTTCTTCAAACCAATCATACACCTTATTAGGATAGGTTATAAAAATCCCCCCTAAAAAACCGTAAATGATTATTTATAATCCCACGGCTTAGACGGAAAAAATTTGTGATATCTAATAAATATATTTTATAAAATCTTCCCCCCGCCATCGTCTCAAGTTTATTTTTATATTCAATTTTTTGAATTTTTATAAAAAATTGAGAAATCTATTTATATATTAAATTCCCTAGCAAGATTATCTTGTCTAAATCGTAATAATTTTTTCTAAAACATTAGATTCTCATTACGCTCCGATAAATAAAAAAAAAGATTTAATGGATTCAAATCTTTTTATTATATATTCAAAAAGTCTTTCTATTTAAAAATATCAATAAATATAGTAATTTTAAATATTCAAAGATATTAAAAAGAAATCGATTACGAAGTCAAATAAATTAATTAAGTTTACAAAAATTAATCATAGTTTTAATTTCTATTATTTTTGTGCTTCAAATACTAAATTTTGAAAAACATTTGACAAAATAAAAACTTCATTTACTGAAGGATGATTCAAAATTCCGTATAAAACCGATTAATAAACAAGTCGCACACCCATATTCGAAAAATCCTTCTAATTAAAAATTACACAATTGAACTACCTAAAAAAATAAAAAAGATATCTTTACCAACTAACAGAAACTCCATCTAATAAAACAGAAGAATTATAAAGCTCCAGAATAATAACTAAAAAAACTGCAAAAAGAGCCATTGCAAGACCCATTAAAGGAGTAGTTCCCCAACCAGGTGCAACTTTTCCATATTCTGAATTCAAAGGTTTTAATATATCACCTATACCACTTTTTTTTCCTCCTGTTTTAGGAGCATCATCAATTATTTGTGTAGCCATAAACTTATCGAATTTAGTTGAGATTTATTAACTTTGTGTACTATTATATTACGAATCTACATTGAAAATATAGCTTTATCTTGGAAATACTTAAAAATGGAAACTGCAACTTTTGTCGCTATCTTCATATCTTGTTTACTTATCAGTTTTACAGGCTATGCCCTTTATACTGCTTTTGGAAAACCGTCTGATGAACTTAGAGATCCGTTTGAGGAACATGAAGATTAAATATGACTAATGACTTTCTTTTAAGAGAGTCATTGGTCATAAAAAAAAATTACTTCTTTCCTTTGCTTGGTACTTTGGGTGGTTCTCTAAAAAAAATAGCGAAAAAAATAATACCTAAAGTACCTACCAATAAAAATGTATAAACCAATGCTTCCATATGTTTGTATATTGGGTAAAAAAATTAACAGAAAATTTAATGATCGAATGATCATTTTTTAATAGAAATTTAAACAAATCAAATAAATTACAATATTTAAAATGGCGTTCGATTAGTTATCTCTTAGTCGTTAAATCGCCCAATTTTTGAAAAGCTCCAAATTCAAGTTGAGCATCTAAATCTGGATCAATACCTGCAAAAACATCTCTAAATAATGTTCGAGCACCATGCCATATATGTCCAAAAAAGAAAAGAAGAGCAAATGTTGCATGTCCAAAAGTAAACCAACCTCGCGGACTACTGCGGAAAACACCATCGGACTTCAAAATAGCACGATCAAATTCAAAAATTTCGCCTAATTGAGCACGTCTTGCATATTTTTTTACAGTAGCGGGATCATCGAAACTCACCCCATTGAGTTCACCACCATAAAATTCAACAGTTACGCCTACCTGTTCAACACTATATTTTGATTCTGCTCTTCTAAACGGAACATCAGCTCGAACAATTCCTTTTTCGTCTAATAAAACGACTGGGAAAGTTTCAAAAAAAGTCGGCATACGACGTACAAAAAGTTCATGTCCTTCTTTATCTTTAAAAACAGCATGGCCCAACCAACCAACAGCTATTCCATCTCCATTATCCATTGCACCTGCTCTGAATAAACCACCTTTTGCAGGGTTATTACCAATATAATCATAAAATGCTAATTTTTCAGGAATTTTAGACCAAACTTCGGATAAACTCAGGTTTTCTGCTTTTGCCGAACGAATTCGTCGATCTATTTCTTGTTGAAAATATCCTAAATCCCATTGATATCGAGTAGGACCAAACAATTCTATTGGGGTTGCTGCAGAACCATACCACATAGTTCCAGCAACTACAAAAGCGGCAAAAAAAACTGCAGCAATACTACTAGATAAAACTGTTTCAACGTTTCCCATACGTAATCCTTTATATAATCTTTGAGGAGGACGAACACTCAGATGAAACAGACCTGCTAATATACCTAAAATCCCTGCAGCAATATGATGAGAAGCTATTCCTCCTGGAACAAAAGGATCAAAACCTTCTGCACCCCAAGCTGGTGTTACCGGTTGTATTTTACCAGTCAATCCATAAGGATCCGATACCCATATCCCCGGCCCAAACAAACCTGTTACATGAAAAGCCCCAAATGCAAAACAAAGTACTCCAGAAAGAAATAAATGAATTCCAAATATTTTGGGTAAATCTAACGAAGGTTTACCTGTACGTTCATCACGAAATAATTCTAAATCCCAAAAAACCCAATGCCAGATAGCTGCCAAAAATAGCAAACCTGATAATACGATATGTACTGCAGCAACACCTTCATAACTCCATAAGCCGGCATTAGTTACAGTTTCTCCTGTAATACTCCAACCTCCCCATGATTTTGTTATTCCTAAACGAGTCATAAAAGGTATTACAAACATACCTTGTCTCCACATTGGATCAAGAACAGGATCCGAAGGATCGAAAACAGCTAATTCATATAAAGCCATTGAACCTGCCCAACCAGAAACTAATGCAGTATGCATCAAATGTACAGCAATTAAGCGACCTGGATCGTTCAAAACAACGGTATGAACACGGTACCAAGGTAAACCCATAAATTACCCCTTTCTCAGAGAGAATTAAAAAACTGTGTAAATTTTTCGCATTAAAAAATATTAGCTATTTGTTAAACTCTTCGTAATCACCCCAAAGGTTAACATAATTAAAAAACTAATTGGTTCTTTACCAGTAAACACAAGCAAAAACATTTTAGCATTTATGTTTTCGGGTTCACAGTATAGAAATTGGTACCACTTATATGTTTAATCGAAATATCTATTCAAATATATAAGATTGTATTCACAATTCAATTATGAAATATGATTTTTTTTAATACTTCTAATTAATATTACCATATAATTCGAATATGATATAATATTTATGTTTTCTTCATTACGTTTTAAACTTATTTAGAGTTGTTTTTAGTTCATGGAGATTAAAAAAATATGCCTATTGGTGTTCCGAAAGTTCCTTTTCGTCTCCCAGGAGAAGAAGATGCCGTATGGATTGACGTATAGTGCGACGATTTATTACAGATTTCAATAATATGGAATCATCCATCCTTTTATCCGACTGAAGAGTTGGTTACTCACTCGAAATAGACGAATCTATATGAAAAAAATCAAAGCGTGAGATTAAGATGATAAAATTATCAATTGAAAAAATCTATGGTTAATTTCAATAAATAAAGTATTTAAACTTCTTTTAGTTGCTTTTTTTTACCGATAAATAAACAAAAAATTGTAAAACTAGAACTAAAAAATTTAAAGTATTTGTTTATACGTATGAATAAAAATCGGATTAATTTACTATAGAAGTAGAACGTAAACCTAAAGATTTAAATTAAAAATACTCTGTAAATAAAAGAATTTGTTGTAAAAATACATCAATACAAAAATGGAAAATTCAAGGAGCGAAATACAAAATTGAATAACAAAAATATGAAAATACCTAATTTTTAAAATTTTTTAAGCTGTATGCATTTACAAAATGCTTGTACAGTTTCTATGAGAAAAAAATGACGAATTTATCTTAATCAATCGACTTTATCGAGAAAGATTACTTTTCTTAGGTCAACAAGTGGATGACGAAATAGCAAATCAACTTATTGGTATTATGATGTATCTTAATGGAGAAGATGAAAGTAAAGATATGTATTTATATGTAAATTCTCCCGGTGGCGCAGTTCTTGCTGGAATTTCTGTTTATGATGCAATGCAATTCGTGGTACCTGATGTCCATACAATTTGCATGGGATTAGCAGCTTCTATGGGTTCTTTTATCTTAACCGGAGGAGAAATCACTAAACGTATAGCACTACCTCATGCTCTGTGTCAATGAGTTTTTTTTCATACTTAATGTCTAATTCCAAACGGGTTAAAAAAACAAGACTTAGATTTTTATATACAAATGAGAAAAATTCAGTATAAATTTAATTTTCGTTATAAATTTATTTTAGTGTCATAAATTGGGAGAAAAAAATTTTATTTATGAATTTTTGATTAGAAAAAACTTTGAAATTGCTACATAAAAAACATTTTATTTTTTTGATATAGCAAGGGAACGATCGTAGTATAATATTATATAAAAGATGGTTTTTTTATATAAATCTACAATAATTATATTGATAATTACAGCAGTATCCTCAAGGATATTCGAAATATATAGTTAGAGAGCTGTATGCACTAAAAATGCATGTATAGTTCATTTATTTTAAAATTCAAAGAAAAATTTAGAATATAAATTATTAAATTATTTATAGGGTAATGATTCATCAACCAGCTAGTTCCTATTATGATGGACAAGCAGGAGAATGCATTATGGAAGCCGAAGAAGTGTTGAAATTACGCGATTGTATAACTAAAGTATACGTACAAAGAACAGGTAAACCTTTATGGGTTATTTCCGAAGATATGGAAAGAGATGTTTTTATGTCAGCAAAAGAAGCAAAAGTTTATGGTATTGTCGACTTAGTTGCAATAGAAAATGGATCGAATTCTACAAATAATTAGGAAAAACAACAAATAAAAGTATATATATAATATATATAATATTTATTTGTTAGGGTTAGGTTTAATCCAAACCGTTAAATTCTGCAGATAGTTTAGAATGCCTACTATTCAACAACTTATTAGAAATGAGAGACAACCAATTGGAAATAGAACCAAATCCCCTGCCCTTAGAAGATGTCCTCAACGTCGAGGAGTATGTACTAGAGTGTATGTGCGACTTTTTTGAATCAAAAACTTTAAAATATTTGAAAGAATTAGAATGCAGATTAACTTTTTCGTAATAATAATAAAAGTGATGATATATCATTTATTTTTTTTAATGAAATTCATAATTTTTTTAGGTGCGAATCCAATCACCTTTACTTTGGATAGAAAGCTATTTCTCAATGGTAGCGATTGATCATCAATCCATTAAGCGAGGAATCTATTTTAAAATTTTTTCTCGTATACCAATTATTAATCATTGCAAAAACGAAATATAATGGTCAGCTATCCAGCAAACTTTTCAATAACGTGCCGTTGATGAATAAAATAAATTTTTTTATCTTTCATTTAATTTATATAAAAAAGCTTAGATTCAGGAATTGTACAAATAACTGACAATTAATATATGCTTCGGCATTTTAAAAGGACCTAATCGTTGAAGGGAAAATTATAGAAACAAAGGAATTCATGATTTGGTTTATTTAGAGGTCCCATTCCTCTTTCATTGACAGGTTATCAACAAAAAAAATCATGTTTAGGAAGGTTATAACAGCAAAAGATTCTGGAATTTTTTTATTTCATACATCGGAAATTAAAAAAAAAGGAAAGAAATAAATAATGAATGTATATTCCATATTCATAGAAATTACAAAAAATTTAAAAACATTTCCAATTAAAATGAATTATTTTTTTATTTATCTTATAGATTTTTTTAGCAATTCGGAGGAGTAAAATGTAATGACTAGAGTTAAACGTGGTTTCATAGCACGGAAACGTCGTAAGAATATTCTTACATTAACATCGGGATTTCGTGGAACTCATTCGAAACTTTTTCGAACTGCTAACCAACAAGGAATGAAGGCACTAGCATCATCTTATCGTGATCGAGACAATAGAAAAAGAAATCTTCGACGTTTATGGATTATTCGACTTAATGCAGCAGTACGAGATAATGGAATTTCTTATAATAAATTAATTCAATATTTGTATACAAACAAAATTCTTTTAAATCGAAAAATACTTGCTCAAATTGCTATATTAGATAAATTAGTCCTTTCTACAATTCTGAAAGATATTTAGTGAAGGATAAAAAAAGAGCAAAGAACCTCTCTGGTAAATTTTAAAATTAAACACCTGAGAGGTTCAAATTCTAGAAAGAATTTTGGACAAAAAATAACGGATTAATTTTCGTTATTGAGAAAAGGTAACAAAGCTAAAACACGAGCTCGTTTTATTGCCAAAGTTAATAAACGCTGTTGTTTTGAAGTTAACCTATTTGTCCGTCTAGATAAAATTTTTCCTTGTTCACTAATAAATCGCCGAAGCAAACTTATATTTTTATAATCAATGAATTCTCCAGATCTTATTGATGGAATACGTTTGCGGGAGGATTTTCTAGATTTTGTCATAACTTGATTCTATAAACCTTTTAAACATTTTTCATTTTTTTATCTCTTTGTGAGTAGTATGTTTACCACAATATCTACAAAACTTTTTTAATTCCAATCTCATTGGTGTATTCCGACGATTTTTTCGAGTAGTATATCGAGATATACCTCGACATTGTTTTTCAAAATTTTGTTCACAATCAATGCATTCTAAATTAATAGTTACTCTTATTTCTTTATTTTTAGCCATTTTCTATTTGAAATTTTGGATTTATAAACTGATAAAAAAAAAATTATAAATAAAATTTTTTATTAAATTAGTATTTTTTTTACTTTCTAAAAAAATGGAAGAACTAAAGCATCTGGAAAAAAACGATTAATTTCTATTAATAATGCGGCCAAAAATCCGAACCACAATGTAGCTAAAACGGGTGCTGTAGATAGATAAGTTTTTGCGTCTTGCATCGTAAAATTTCCTTTTTTATTTATTCAAAATAAAACATTCCATGTTAGGAATTTGCACATTATATATATATATGATGCATATTAAATTATGTTAATTATACCCATGAAAAAGGTTTAATTATGATTTAAAAAATTTTAATTTTTTCTTTTCTCCACATACACTTGAATTTTTCTAAGTTTTTTAACTTAAAAAAAGGATAATTTAATAGAAAAAAGTAATAAACTAGTACAATAATTTCAGACAACTATTAAGTTGAGGGATGTAGCGCAGTTTGGTAGCGCGTTTGTTTTGGGTACAAAATGTCGCAGGTTCGAATCCTGTCATCCCTATTTTCAACGCTCTTAGTTCAGTTTGGTAGAACGCAGGTCTCCAAAACCTGATGCCGTAGGTTCAAATCCCACAGAGCGTGATTTGTATAAAATTTGAGAGATTCAAATCTCGTTTGAAATCTATCAGACAAAAATATTGAAAAAAAATGATAGTTCAAAGATCTAATTGATCACCACGTCGATATTGTAAATATGCAGTTACGAATAATCCAACCAAAGTTATTGGAATTAAACCAAGAACAATTCCAGATAACAAAGCTTCAACCATTTATCCTCCATCGATTAAAAAATATCCAATTGATGAATTTTTTCAGTTTTTTACCGCTCTTAAAATTCTTCAGAAATACAGTGAAAATTTCTATCCTCTTAAAATCATTTTTTTTAAATAAGTTCTATTTTGCTTAAACCGATGAATAAAACCAATGCTAAAATTAAAGCTCCAATTAGGAACAAAAAATAACTAACTATAATAAGCATGAAGAAAAACCTAATAACGATATTTTTTATGTACAATGAATTATATATAATTTTTACTAGAAATAAAATCAAAAAATTAAGAAAATAGATAATAATATTTTTTCTGAAAAAATATTTTATAAAATTATAACTTAAATTCATTAAAAATTTTCTTGCTAGGTTAAGAGAAGGTTAGCTATACTAAATCAGTATGCTTAAGAAATACCTTTGGTATGGAATTAACAACATAATAAGATTAAAGGAACAAAATATTAGAGATACGAATAATCTTCTAATTTACAATATGATCCCTTTTGTCTTTACAAATATACACGGAGCTAACCATGTCTGGAAATACAGGAGAGCGTCCTTTTGCTGATATAATTACCAGTATTCGGTATTGGGTAATTCATAGCATTACTATACCATCGTTATTCATTGCAGGTTGGTTATTTGTCAGCACAGGTCTGGCTTATGATGTGTTCGGAAGTCCCCGTCCAAATGAATATTTTACGGAAAATCGACAAGAAGTTCCATTAATTACTGGTCGCTTCAATTCGTTAGAACAAATTGATGAATTTACTAAATCTTTTTAGGGGGTATTAATGACTATAGATAAAATCTATCCAATTTTTACAGTCAGATGGTTAGCCGTTCACGGATTGGCTGTACCTACAGTTTTCTTTTTGGGAGCAATATCAGCAATGCAGTTTATACAACGATAAATTCTTAAAAAAATTTTTAACTATGACACAACCAAATCCAAACAAACAAAGTGTAGAATTAAATCGTACCAGTCTTTATTGGGGTTTGCTACTAATTTTTGTACTTGCTGTTCTATTTTCGAATTATTTTTTTAATTAAAAATTTTTATTTTTTCTAAATAATGCAAAAAATAAAATTTAAAAAACAATAAAAAAGGGAGGGGGAAATTATATTCAATGGCCAATACTACCGGAAGAATTCCTTTATGGCTCATTAGTACTGTAGCCGGTATTATCGTGATTGGTTTAGTAGGTATTTTTTTCTATGGTTCATATTCCGGATTGGGTTCATCTTTATAATTATTAAAATCATAAAAAGTGAAATCTATCTATAAATAATATTTTTCAGAATTCAATAATAAGCAAACTTTACCCTTTTTAGTAAAAAGAGTAAAGTTTGCTTAACCCTTTAAATAAAAACTTAAAAATTCATTTCAGCTAATTGAACTTTCTCAAATTGTTTCTTTTTAAGTACTAGAAAAATTTGTGCCAAAATAATAGATCCGAAAAACAACAAGAGACCTTGAATACGTAATGGGTCTTGAAGTACTATCTCTGCGTCACCCTGACCAAATCCCCCAACATTTGGATTATTAGTTAAAGGTTGATCAATTTTTACAACCTCACCTTCCGAAATAATTAGTTCTGGCCCTGGAGGAATAGTATCAATGACTTCGTGACCATTTGATAAATCATTTATAATTATTTCATATCCACCCTTTTCTCTACGCAAAATTTTATTTATTTTACCTGTTGCTGAAGCATTATAAACAGTATTATTACTTTTGTTTCCATCTGGATATATCTGCCCTCTTCCTCGATTTCCACCTACATAAATAGGATATTTTAAATAATGAGTTTCTTTATCGGTAGATGGATCTGGCGAAAGAATCGGAAAAACAATTTCGCTATATTTCTTACCGGGAATAGGACCTATTACTAAAATATTTTTTTTATCAGTACTATAAGGTTGAAAAAAAAGATTCCCTATTTTTTCTTTCATCTCAGGAGGGATGCGAGTGGAAGGGGCTAACTCAAAACCTTCTGGTAAAATAAGAACTGCTCCAACATTGAGCGAACCTTTTTTCCCATTACCAAGTACTTGTTTTACTTGCAAGTCATATGGAATTTTAACAATTGCTTCAAATACCGTGTTTGGAAGAACAGATTTTGGAACTTCAATATCAACAGATTTTTTTGCTAAGTGACAATTAGCACATACGATCCGTCCGGTAGCTTCCCGAGGGTTTTCATAACCCTGTTGCGCATAAATGGGATATGCTTCTGAAACAGTTGGCCAAAATGCTATATTTATAAAAATTATTATAAAAATCGATCGAGTTACCCATTTTATAATCAAGTTATTCAATTTTCTGTTTTGCATGATTCAGTTATCCGTTTCAAATAATTTTGATGAGTAATAAATTTACTGGAATTACTCGATTTAAAAAATATGTTATTGTACTAGCGATAAAAATAAAAAAATGAAGAGTTTTCTAATTTTGTTTAAATTTTTTTGAGTAGTTTCTTTTATTTCAATGATAAATAGAAAAATTCACAATAATTCACATTTTTTATTCACTCATTCATTGTGTGATAAGTTGCTACAATGGAAGGTGATATACGATTTAAATGACGAAAAATTAAATATTTAGAAACTGTATCTAAAATAACTGGGAATGTTGAAACAAAACAAGAAATTACACGTTTGTTATGAACAAGTCCGAAATGTTTGAAACAAGAACTTATGACAAGCTCCCAACCATGGGGAGAATGAAATCCAATGCATAAATCGGTTAATAGAAGAATGAAAAAAGCTTTCATTGTATCACTCGAACTATAAAACAATTCTTGAGCCCATGAATTTAAAATAATTAGACGTTCCTTACCAAGGATTAATAAACCACTTAGTGTGATAAAATAAGTAAAATCTGTTAATAAATGTGAAATAATTTTTATACCATCATCATTATAGTTTTTAACTAATTCAATCGTTTCTTGATGAATTTCATCATTTAATTTCTGCGATTGTATTTCAAATGATAAATTTGTCATCATTTTATCTAACCAAAAAAGTTCTTCAACTTCTTGAAGTTTTTCTAAAGCTTTCTCCTCTTGGAAAGAAGTTAAAAAAACTTGAGATTGATAGCTATTCCACCAATACTTAATCCAAGGTTCAGAAAAACATTTTTGGAAAGAAATAGAAATTCCTAAAGGAATAATGATTAAACATCCAATATATTGCAAAGAAGCTATTGCTTGATATTTTGCCAATCGAAATTCTTGAAGAACTAATGAACTTGATTTGTTTGTCAATTCCGCTTTGAATCTAGAAAAAGTACGTGTTATTGATCGTGGTAAAAACCCAATGGATTCATAAGCTAGTGCAATTACTCTTGAATTTTTTTTCTCAGATACGGTATAATTAGTATCTATTTTAATATCAAAGGGTGATAAAAAAGGAAATAAATAGTAGCGTTTCCATATATGTAAATCACTAAGAGTTGCTTCAATCCAAACTAATTTTCTATTAAATTTTTTAATTAATTTTTTTTCTATAATATCTTGCAAAATCCATTTAAATTGAAAATCTTTTTTAAATAAATTAGATCGCGAAATTTTATCTCCAAAAAAAAATTTTCAAACTGATTGAATATTGTAAATTTTGAAAAATATAAAAAATTTATTAGATATAAAAAAAATCTATATCCCAAAAGACTTAAATATATTATAAAAACAGAATTATTTAATTCTGTATTCGTATAAGAAGGAATAGACTGCCAAGAACGTTTTGAGGAAAAAACTAAATTTCTATATATAGAAAAATTTTTCTTTACTTTTTGTATATGTTTACAAGTTCTATAAGCTTTTTCCAAACAACGATAAGCAACATTCTGCAAATAGTCCAAGTTTTTTATCATTCTTTTCATTTTCCAACAAAAAATTAACTAAATTAAAATTTTTTATTAAATACCTTCAATAGATATTTTTAAAAAACGAGCTAATTTAGCTGCTTCAGTTTCCATTTCACTTAATGTTGAATATTCTTCAATACGATTTAAAGGCACATCTTGTTGACCTTTAATTTTAACATAAAGAACTCTACGAGATAAAAATCCTTCTTGAACTTCCATTCTTATGGCTTGAATATCTCTAATATCAAATTGGATCAAAATTCGACGGTTTCGTCCAGGAAAACCCCAACGAAAAATAGATAATATTTTTTTTCGTTTGTCGAATCTATTATACCCACTACCCACGTTCCATAAAATTGTGCACCATAGATAAAAACTGATAAATAAACCTGCTATACCATAAAAAAACATAACAAGTCCTTGAGGAATAAACAAAATATGCTCAGCAGATAAAAAAGATATTAAATCTTTTTGCAAATAACTGGAAAATCCAACAAAACAAAAACCTAGTGCACCTGATAAAAGTATTGAAGCCCAGCATAAATTGCTCACTCTTCGCGATCCTGTTATAAAATCTACTCGAATATCTTTAATTTGTAAATTCATAAAGAAAAAAAATCTCCTAAAAATAATAGAATAAGATTAATTTTTGTAAAAAAATTTTACAAATCTTTTTGCAAAACCAACTTAAAATTAAAAAATTTTCATAATTTTCCGTTTTTTCCGAAAAATTATGAAAATTTTTGTTATGATTATTTAGTTAGACTATATTTTAAATATTAGTGTTATTTTCTAATAATAAGATTTATACAACATCTTCTCGTTCAATATATATAAACAAAGAAGCCATTGTAATAGCTGGAAAAACTAAACCGACTAGAGGTACAAAAATAGAAGGTAAATAAGAAGCGGTCATAACAAAAACCTCAGTATAAATTTATGAGAAAAAAATGAATATAAGATACTACTACTAGATTTTATTTAAAATTACAGATAATAAAAAATTTTATTTTATTCCAATAAATAATATATTGTTTTTATCAAATATTCCAAGAGTATGCTTCGATTATTTTTTATCTAAAAAAATAATCAGGATGTTTACTAGGGGCTGAATTATAAAGTTCAAAAATTTCGCTTAAAATACCTTTTAACAAGTTACGCGGAACAATTAAATCAAGTAAACCGTGATCAAATAAAGATTCTGCAACTTGAAAACCATCTGGAATTTTTTGACGTAAAGTTTGCTCAATTACACGTTTACCGGCAAAAGCAATATAAGCTTTAGGTTCAGCAATAATAATATCCCCCAACATGCCAAAACTTGCAGTAACTCCTCCCGTTGTGGGATATGTAAGAATTGCTATATAAAGTAATTTTTTTTGTGTCTGATGAATCTGTAAAACGGAAGAAATTTTAGCCATTTGCATCAAACTCAATGTTCCTTCTTGCATACGTGCTCCACCTGAAGAACATACTATGATTAATGGTAACTTTTTTAGAGTAGCATATTCAATAAGGCGAGTAATTTTTTCGCCTACTACTGAACCCATACTACCTCCCATAAATTGAAAATCCATAACTCCAAGTGCAATCGGAAATCCGTTTAAATTACCTATACCCGTTTGGATAGCATCAGTTAATCCGGTTCGTTTTTGATAAAAAGCAATTCGATTCTTATACGAATCTTCATCAGAAAATTTCAAAATATCTTGAGCAGTCATATCTTCATCCATAGGATACCAAGTTCCAGAATCAATTAAGAGTTCAATTCGTTCTGTACTACTCATTTGTAAATGATATCCGCATTCTTCGCAAATTCGTTTATTTTGCCTTAAAAATCGAACATATAACATGTTTTCGCAATTATCACATCTTGTCCATAAACCTTTAGTAGTATCAATCTCTATATATTTATCTTTTTCTTTTTCACTAAATATATATCCTTTTGTTGCTTTTTCAATAAAAGCTCCTATTAATCCACCAAATTTTCGTTTATCATCAAACCAATTCATTAAAGACATCAAAAGCTCCTTACTTTACTTTTTTTCAAAAATGATTACGTAATATCGTAAAAATTGGAGTAGAAAACCAAATCCTTAGAAATTGGAATTAACTAATTTGATAATAAAACGAAAATTATTTTTGTACAAAAATAATTTTCGTTTATTTTAATAATGATAAACATCAATTAAAAATTAATAAAAATTATCCTGAAAGGGTTAGAAGGGACTCGAACCCTTGACCTCATGTTTCGGAAACATAAACTCTAATCCGCTGAGCTACAAACCCAATATGACTCCCACAAAAAATATAATTATTTCTTTCACCCCAAAATTGGGGTGAAAGAAATAATTATACAGTATCTATTGTTTCGTATTCAAATTTAATTTCCTTCCAAACTTCACAAGCAGCAGCCAAATCAGGACTCCATTTGCTCGCTTCACGAATAATGTCATTACCTTCACGAGCAAGATCACGTCCTTCATTACGTGCTTGTACACAAGCTTCTGAAGCAACTCGATTAGCAACAGCGCCAGGGGCATTTCCCCAAGGATGCCCTAAAGTTCCACCACCAAACTGTAATACTGAATCATCCCCAAAAATTTCGGTTAAAGCTGGCATATGCCAAACATGAATACCTCCGGATGCAACCGGTAAAACACCCGGTAAAGATACCCAATCTTGGGTAAAGTAAATACCACGACTTCTATCTTTTTGTATATAGTCATCACGCAATAAGTCTACAAAACCTAAAGTTACTCCACGTTCACCTTCTAATTTACCTACAACAGTACCAGAATGAACATGATCACCTCCGGATAAACGAAGTGCTTTAGCTAAAACACGGAAATGCATACCATGATTTTTTTGTCTATCAATAACTGCATGCATTGCACGGTGAATATGAAGGAGTAAACCATTGTCTCGACAATAATGAGCTAAACTAGTATTCGCAGTAAAGCCACCTGTAAGATAATCATGCATAACAATTGGTACACCTAATTCTCTAGCACATTGTGCTCTTTTTAACATTTCTTCAGATGTCCCTGCAGTAGCATTTAAATAATGTCCTTTGATTTCGCCTGTTTCAGCTTGAGATTTGAAAATTGCTTCTGTGCAGAACAAGAAACGATCTCGCCAACGCATAAATGGTTGAGAATTTACATTTTCATCATCTTTTGTGAAATCAAGTCCACCACGAAGACACTCATATACAGCTCTACCGTAATTTTTTGCCGATAAACCCAATTTTGGTTTGATGGTACATCCTAACAGAGGTCGACCATATTTATTTAATTTATCTCTTTCAACTTGGATACCATGAGGTGGGCCTTGGAAAGTTTTTACATAAGAAGGAGGAATTCGCAAATCTTCAAGACGCAAAGCTCGTAAAGCTTTAAATCCAAAAACGTTACCTACAATAGAAGTAAAAAGGTTAGTAACAGAACCTTCTTCAAATAAATCTAAGGGATAAGCAACATAAGCAATGTATTGATTTTCTTCTCCAGAAACAGGTTCAATATCATAGCATCGACCTTTGTAACGATCAAGACTTGTAAGTCCATCAGTCCAAACCGTAGTCCACGTACCAGTGGAAGATTCAGCAGCTACAGCTGCTCCTGCCTCTTCCGGTGGTACTCCGGGTTGAGGAGTCATACGAAATGCTGCCAAAATATCTGTCTCTTTTAGCTCATAATCAGGAGTATAATAATTCAATCTATAATCTTTAACACCAGCTTTAAATCCAACACCTGTTTTAGTCTCTGTTTGTGGTGACATAAGTTCCTCCCTACAAATCAATTTATACTCTAGCAAAGATGAGGTCTGCTCGATAGTGGTATTTTTATCAAAAAAGTTTTATTTGATTTCTGAATTTAGGAATATTTCCTAATAATAATAAAATATCACTATTATTGTATATTGTTTTTTATATGTAATGCAACCCGATTAAATTTTTTTCCTCTAACTTTCAATTCTATTTTTACAAAATTCATAAAGAAACTCAAGAACTTTTACAAGATATAGATTAATTATATATTTTACTGTATATAATAAATAGATAATCAGATATAAATTTGGAGAATTATTTATTTAGTACTTATAACTATATTTTAGTATTACTATTAATATTATTAATTGATTTTTTCGACACAAAATTCTTTTTCCATTACAATTTTTTAATTATAATCAACTTTTCAAAAACTTTATGAGAACAAATTTTTTATTTCTCGGAACTTCTACACTTGTAACTAAAAATATAGGAAATATTACTCAAATTATTGGTCCCGTACTTGATGTTGCTTTTTTACCAGGCAAGATGCCTAATATTTATAATTCTTTAGTTGTTCAAGGTCAAAAAAATTCAGCAGGTCAAGATATTAATGTCACTTGCGAAGTTCAACAATTATTAGGAAATAATAAAGTTCGAGCTGTTGCCATGAGTGCTACTGACGGTTTAATGCGAGGAATGGAAGTTATTGATACCGGGGCTCCCCTAAGTGTTCCTGTAGGTGAAGCAACTCTTGGAAGAATTTTTAACGTTTTGGGAGAACCCGTGGATAATTTAGGTCCCGTAGATGCTAGTACAACATTACCTATTCATAGATCTGCTCCCGCTTTTACACAATTAGATACTAAACTATCTATTTTTGAAACAGGAATAAAAGTTGTGGATCTTTTAGCACCTTATCGACGTGGAGGCAAAATCGGATTATTTGGGGGGGCTGGGGTTGGTAAAACAGTACTTATTATGGAGTTAATAAATAATATTGCTAAAGCACATGGGGGTGTTTCAGTTTTTGGTGGAGTAGGAGAACGTACTCGGGAAGGAAATGATCTTTACATGGAAATGAAGGAATCCAAAGTAATTAATGAACAAAATATTTCAGAATCAAAAGTAGCCTTAGTATATGGTCAAATGAACGAACCACCAGGCGCTCGTATGAGAGTTGGTTTAACAGCTTTAACTATGGCAGAATACTTTCGAGATATTAATAAACAAGATGTGCTTCTATTTATTGATAATATTTTTCGCTTTGTTCAAGCCGGATCAGAAGTTTCAGCTTTATTAGGAAGAATGCCTTCCGCTGTAGGATATCAACCAACCTTAAGCACAGAAATGGGTACTTTACAAGAAAGAATTACGTCTACAAAAGAAGGATCAATAACTTCTATTCAAGCTGTTTACGTACCTGCAGATGATTTGACAGATCCTGCTCCTGCTACAACTTTTGCACATTTGGATGCAACAACTGTTTTGTCAAGGGGTTTGGCAGCAAAAGGAATTTATCCTGCCGTAGATCCTTTAGATTCAACATCTACAATGCTTCAACCTTGGATTGTAGGTGAAGAGCATTATGATACTGCGCAAGGCGTAAAACAAACTCTGCAACGATACAAAGAATTACAAGACATTATAGCTATTTTAGGATTAGACGAATTATCGGAAGAGGATCGTTTAACTGTAGCAAGAGCACGTAAAATTGAAAGATTCCTATCTCAACCTTTTTTTGTAGCAGAAGTTTTTACAGGTTCTCCTGGTAAGTATGTTAGTCTTCGAGAAACAATAAAAGGTTTTCAAATGATTCTTTCTGGAGAACTAGATAATCTTCCTGAACAAGCTTTTTATTTAGTAGGAAACATCGATGAAGCCACTGCAAAAGCTGCTACTTTACAAGTAGGAGGTTGAAACAAATGACATTAAATCTTCGTATAATGGCGCCTAATCGAATTGTCTGGAATTCGGAAATTGAAGAAATAATATTATCAACAAATAGTGGACAAATTGGTATATTACCTAACCATGCTCCTTTGTTAACTGCTTTAGACATAGGAATAGTAAAGATACGTCTTAAGGAACAACAATGGTCTACTATGGCTTTAATGGGTGGTTTTGCTATGATAGATAATAATCAAATGACTATTTTAGTTAATGAAGCTGAAAAAGCTATTGAAATAGATTTTCAAGAAGCTGAAGAAACTTTTCGTAAAACTAAAATCAATCTTGCTGAAGCAGAAGGTAAAAAACAAATTATTGAAGCGAATTTGGCGTTTAAAAGAGCTAAAGCAAGGCTAGAAGCAATAAAGTAAATATGTTTCCCATATTTTTTTGGTTTATGATGTGCTCAAGATTAGATGTCATTTAAACACGAGTTACATCTAATCTTGAATTAATAAATTACCTACTATTGGATTTGAACCAATGACTCTCGCCGTATGAAAGCGATACTCTAACCATTGAGTTAAGTAGGCTTTTTTTATTTGTAATACAAAATTATATCACTACACGAAAAAAAAAAAAGATTGAATTTCAAATTGTTCAAATAAAACTGATTAAACTTGACAATAGATATCTTAAAAAGTATTATTTTTATGTTTACTAAAAAGGGCTATAGCTCAGCGGTAGAGCACCTCGTTTACACGTGCGCCGATGATTATCAAAAAAATTATCGAAAATTTCGATTCACAATTCAAGCAACTTGTGAAATAAATCTCAGTGTCTTACTCTTCAAGTTTAATTTTGAGGGAAAAAATAGCCTGACACAAAATAATTCAAATTTTTATATTTGAATTTTAATCGAGATTCATATGGTTAATTACTTATTTTTTTAATGTCAATACATAATGAGAAAATTACGAGGAACTCAAGATATTCTTTCTTTTGCTTTATTAATTTCAAGGTGTATGAAATTTAATTAAAATTAAGTGATAGATACTCTTTGTATGAGTTAATCCATGTATAAGAAAAAAACAAACCTAAGTCAATATTAATTTTTTTGAAAAAACTTCGGGATTGCTGAATAAGCACGCGGAACCATCTTATTATTAATAAGAAAAGGATGGTAAAATAACTAAATAGAGATTTTAGTTAATTAAAAAGCCCAATGCATAAAAAAATGCATGTTGGGTTTTTGAAAGAGTTCAAACAAAATTTTGAGCTGCTTCACCGAGAATGTCTACGGTTCGAATCCGTATAGCCCTAATCGATAAAACTTCTATTGACTAAAATTATTAAACTTGAAATAAAGAATGTAATAATAGCAAAATCATAATTTAAAAATTACAATCAATTTTTTTAGTCAAAACAATAAAATTTAATAAAGTATGTAACTTTCAAAAAAAACTATTGGTTTTTGTATTCAATGGAGGTTTGCAATGTTTCAATTTCAAAAATATGAATATTTTTGGATATTTATATTAATAATTAGTTTTTTCCTCGTAATCATTTTTTCAATTTCAAAATTCATAACACCTGAAAATAAAAGACCAGAAAAATTAACTGGTTATGAATCGGGTATAGAACCAATGGGAGAGGCTCGTATTCAATTTCAGATTCGTTACTATATGTTTGCCTTAGTTTTTGTTATTTTTGATGTCGAAACAGTTTTTCTTTACCCATGGGCTATGAGTTTTTATGAATTCGAAATTTTTTCTTTCATAGAAGCTTTAATTTTTATTTCTATATTGATCATTGGTTTAATATATGCATGGCGAAAAGGAGCATTGGAATGGTCTTAAATTTTATAAATTATCTCTTCGATAACAATTCAGGAATCGATTTCAACAAAAATATTAGGCTTGATATAGAATTTTCATCAACTAATCAAACTCTTACAGATTCCATAATTTTAACAACTTTTAATGATTTTTCAAATTGGGCAAGGTTATCGAGTTTATGGCCACTTCTTTACGGTACAAGTTGTTGTTTCATTGAATTTGCTTCATTGATAGGTTCAAGGTTTGATTTTGATCGTTATGGTTTAGTTCCTAGGTCTAGTCCAAGACAAGCGGATCTTATTGTAACAGCTGGTACTGTAACAATGAAAATGGCTCCTTCACTAGTTAGGTTGTATGAGCAAATGCCTGAACCAAAATATGTTATTGCTATGGGAGCTTGTACAATAACTGGAGGTATGTTTAGTACAGATTCCTATACTACAGTGCGTGGAGTAGATAAATTAATTCCTGTTGATATTTATTTACCTGGTTGTCCACCTAAACCAGAAGCTATTATAGATGCTATAACAAAACTTCGTAAAAAAATAGCTCAAGAAATGTATACAGATAAAAGAAAACTAAAACAAAATAATAAATATTTTACTTTAAATCACCAATTTACTTTATTGTCAAATAAGAACACTGAAATATCTAATCAACAGTTATCCAATCAATTTTTTCAATTTGAAAAAACTTCGAAATTATCGTTGGAAACAACGAAAGAATCTCAAATCAAAACCTATTCTTTTCAAGAAAAAATAGAATAATTAAAAAATTTTTATAAATATGTTAAAGGATTTAAAAAGTAATAATAAAATACAGGGACGATTATCCATTTGGTTAATAAAGCATGGTTTAACTCATAGGCCTTTAGGTTTTGACTACCAAGGTGTAGAAACTTTACAAATAAAATCTCGCGATTGGCCTTCACTTGCTCTTTCTTTATATGTTTATGGATTTAACTATCTTCGGTCTCAATGTGCATACGATGTTGAACCAGGTGGTTTATTAGCTAGTGTATACCATTTAACAAAAATATACGATAATGCAGATCAACCTGAAGAAGTTTGTATTAAAATTTTTGTATCAAGAAAAAATCCAATAATTCCCTCTGTTTTTTGGGTATGGAAAAGTGCTGATTTTCAAGAACGAGAATCTTATGATATGCTCGGAATTGTATATAAAACTCATCCATGTCTTAAACGGATTCTAATGCCTGATAGCTGGATAGGCTGGCCTTTAAGGAAAGATTATATTGTACCCAATTTTTATGAATTACAAGATGCATATTAGTTATCTAAATTTATTCTTTTTTTTGTATTAAAAGAATATAGAATATGCCAGAAACCAGATTTGAACTGGTGACACGGGGATTTTCAGTCCCCTGCTCTACCAACTGAGCTATCCCGGCGGCTACTATTATTTTTCTAATTGTAATGAAAAATCTTTTAATCTTTTTTTTCAATGGGGGTAGAGGGACTTGAACCCTCAAGGTCTATAAAGCCAACGGATTTTCTTTTTACAATGACATATAATAAAATATAGATTATATATATATTTGTAAAAAAGGACTCTCCCTTTATCCTCGTCTATAATTATGGATTGAAAAATGAATAATAATTATTAGATATTTTTATTATTATTTCAAATATAGTTTTTTTTGTAATGAAACAAAAAAAATTCTACTGATTAATACCGAAAAAATTTTTCGTTAGGATAGTTTCCTTCGAGTCTCTGCACCTATTTTATAAATAAAATTTGGCTCAGGATTACCTTAATATATAAAATTAACCCTAGGTTTCCCTGAATGTGGAAACAATCACTTAGTTGATTTCTCTACTAAGGCTCAAAAAATTAAGTCCGCAGCGTCTACCAATTTCGCCATACCCCCCACTTTATAGTTTTATATAAATTATAATTTTTTCTTAGATGTTATGCAATATTTTAAGAAGATATATTAATTCAAAATGATAAAAATGAAGTTGCTTATTCTTTATTTGATAATTATAATAGGTAAATATAAAAAAATTGATTAGATAAAACAATTTAAATATATTTTTGAAATAAATAATAATAAAAATATATTTAAATTTTTATTTTCATTTCTAAAGCCTGTTTAGCTCAGAGGCTAGAGCTCCGCACTTGTAATGCGATGGTCATCGGTTCGACTCCGATAACGGGCTTATGTTTTTATTTAAGTCATTATTTTTAAAGAATCTTTTGAAATATAAATATTTATATAAATATTTTTTATTTTAATATCTCATGTCATTTCTTTATCATTAAATTAAACATTTTTAAGGAGTTTTTATGTCTCGTTATCGAGGTCCCCGTGTAAAAATAATACGTCGTTTGGGATCTTTACCAGGTTTAACAGGTAGAGCATCCAAACCAAAATCAAGTTATATTGATCGCTCAACATCTAATAAAAAAATTTCTCAGTATCGTATTCGGTTAGAAGAAAAACAAAAATTACGTTTTCATTATGGATTAACAGAAAGACAATTATTAAAATATGTTCGAATTGCTAGAAAAACAAAGGGATCTACAGGTCAAGTTTTATTACAATTGCTTGAAATGCGTTTAGATAATACAATTTTTTGTTTAGGTATGGCTCCAACAATTCCCAGCGCGAGACAATTAGTAAATCATCGACATATTTTTATAAATAACTATACAGTAAATGTTCCAAGTTATAATTGTGAACCTGGAGATATTATTACAATAAAAAATAAAGAAAAATCTCAATTGATAATTACTAAAAATATTAATTCGTTCCAAAAACTAGAAATACCCAATCATTTAAATTTTAATTCAATAAAATTACAAGGTTTTGTAAATCAAACTATTCGTAGTGAATCAATTGATTTAAAAATTAATGAATTGTTAGTCGTAGAATATTACTCGCGTCAAGTTTAAAACGATTGTTTATTCATTTTTTATGATTAGTTACATATTGTTCCTAAGAAATTATATAAATAAATTAAGGAAAGAGAGGGATTCGAACCCTCGGTAGACAAAAGTCTACGTAGCATTTCCAATGCTACATCTTAAACCACTCAACCATCTTTCCAAAATAAAAAAAAATAGTATATCCGAAAAAACCAATATTCAAGCAATTTTATTTAGCTATATAGAACATATAATTAATAATTTTTTTTGTAAAAAAACACAACAAATTACTTGAATTGAAAAAATAAATGGATTTCAATAATATAGTGTTTACATTTAATTATGTAAAAAATTTCTTCCTAAAGACAAATATCAAAATAGTTTTTTGTGATTTCGTTTTTGCAGAAAAGTGATAGATATAATTTTAATAAATTTATGACTAAAATATGCCTAGATCTCAAAAAAATGATAATTTTATTGATAAAACTTTCACAATTGTTGCCGATATTTTATTACGAATAATTCCCACAACGCAACGCGAAAAGGAAGCATTCACTTATTATAGAGATGGTGTGACTCGAGTTTAAATTTAGAATCAATTTGATAAAACATTATTTTAAAGATTCTAAAAAAAAATTTATGCTAGTGAAGGTTCTTTTTATTGAACAAATAATTCCTTCTGTCGAGTACTCTCGATTAACGTAACCTTAAAGACTTAATTACAGTATTCAAGCATAAGGTCAAACCTATATTATTAAAATAGATGAAAAAAATTTACGTAATTTCATTTTTTTATAGGCATACAAATAAAAGATAGCATTACGTGTAGAAATTGACAATACAAAAACTTCGTAACAAACAATTTAGTAGTATTTATTAAATACCAAAATATATGGTTGAGTAAACAAATTACCATCTCGTTTGTATTTTGAGTACCTAAAAAACCATCGTAGATTGTCAGACAAGCTAATCTTTATGAAATACGAAGCATTAAGAACGAGTAAATTTTTAAAAGATTAAATTTTGACAAACACTTAATATGTTAATAAAAATCTTTAAATAAAAAAGGATGGTTAGATATTTTTTCATGAAAACATTAACCCAAATAGTTTATAAAGTTGGTTTAAGAAATATTATATTCATAATATATATATATATATATATATATATATATATTATATAGTAAATACATACTATCCAAAACTAGGGATAATATTTCTATATAAACTAAAAACGAGAAGCCGTATGAAATGTAAATTTCATGTACGGTTTTGAAACGGAGTTTTTTGTATTTACAACCGTAACGAATGTCTGCTCAATCTGAAGGAGAATATGCGGAAGCTTTACAAAATTATTATGAAGCCATGCGTTTAGAGGTTGATCCATATGATCGAAGTTATATACTTTATAATATAGGTCTTATTCATACAAGCAATGGAGAACATGCTAGAGCTTTAGAATATTACTTCCAAGCTTTAGAAAGAAATCCTTCTTTGCCACAAGCTTTTAATAATATGGCTGTGATCTGCCATTACGTGCGACTATCTATATTATAGATTTTGTTAGTTCAAAAAACTATCCGAGAAATTTAAAGAACCGAGGCTATCTACATATTAACCACGAAATAGAAGGTTTTGACAGCTGTAGAAAAATCATTAGGATCCAACTATCATGAAAAAAGCCTGTAAAATCCATGGATAATAAAATAAACCGAGAAAAGCATCATAAAGATCAGTTATTGAAAATTTTGAGTTGAAACAATTAAATTCTGTTCATTAACGAAAAATAGAAAAATAAATTTGTGTAATTAAAATTGATTTAATTAGTTAATTAAACAGTGGTGTAGAATTAGATCCTAAAGATATGAAAAATTTAAGTAAAAAAAAGTTTCTATGATATTTTTTAAGATAGTTACTATTGAATAAAAATTCATTGCATAAATTTTTATTCAATAGTGGGAGAAAAGATAATTTTCTATTTTTCTACGAAAAATAGAATACAAACTTAGTTCATTTATTTTATTTTTCTGTCTATTTCTAGAAAAATTGTAAAAGTTTTTACCACAATTTAAAGTAGACAAAAATTTTATTTTTTGAGCCGTATGAGATAGGAAACTCTCAAGTACGGTTCTGAAAGAAGGGAATTTTAAGTTTCCTATCTTGACCGAGGAGAACAAGCCATTCGACGTGGGGAATTAGAAACGTCTGAAACTTGGTTTGATCAAGCTGCTGATTATTGGAAACAAGCGATATTACTTGCTCCAAGTAATTATATTGAAGCTCATAATTGGTTAAAAATGACAGGACGTTTTTAAAATATTCAAATTTCAAGTCATTTTTTTCCTAAAAAATGACTTGAAATTTGAATATTTTAAAGCAAATTTGCATTTTTTATATAAATAAGCTTGAAATTTTGAAAAAATTTAGGGTCCATTAAGCACCCTAAATTTGTGTCATAATAAAATTGAATACCTGCCTAGGTAATTTCTGTATCATAATTGCTCCAGTTTAAAACTGAAAAGAGGTATGTCAAAAAAACCGACCTCTCAGAAATTTACCAATTATTATTGGTAGGTTTTTCCTATGCCTCGTCTGAAAAGAGGAGAACCTCGATGACTATTCGTTCACCGGAACCAGAAGTCAAAATTGTGGTAGAAAAAGATCCTGTAAAAACTTCTTTCGAAAAATGGGCTAAACCTGGCCATTTTTCAAGAACTTTAGCAAAAGGCCCTAACACTACTACTTGGATTTGGAATCTACATGCTAATGCTCATGATTTTGATAGCCATACGAATGATTTAGAAGAAATTTCTCGTAAAGTTTTTAGTGCTCACTTTGGGCAATTAGCAATCATTTTTATTTGGCTAAGCGGTATGTATTTTCATGGTGCTCGTTTTTCTAATTACGAAGCATGGCTAGGTGACCCTATTCATATTAAACCTAGTGCTCAAGTTGTTTGGCCAATAGTAGGTCAAGAAATTTTAAATGGAGACGTTGGCGGAGGATTCCAGGGGATACAAATTACTTCTGGTTTTTTCCAACTTTGGCGAGCATCTGGAATAACTAGTGAATTACAACTTTATTGTACTGCTATTGGTGGATTAATTTTTGCAGCATTAATGCTTTTTGCTGGTTGGTTTCATTATCACAAAGCAGCCCCAAAATTAGCTTGGTTTCAAGATGCTGAATCTATGTTAAATCATCATTTGGCTGGACTTTTAGGATTAGGCTCTTTAGCCTGGGCTGGGCACCAAGTTCACGTTTCTTTACCTATTAATCAACTTCTAGATGCTGGTGTTGATCCGAAAGAAATACCTCTTCCTCATGAATTTATTTTAAATCGTGATCTTTTAGCTGAACTTTATCCCAGTTTTGCAAAAGGTTTAACACCCTTTTTTACTTTAAATTGGTCAGAATATTCAGATTTTTTAACTTTTCGTGGAGGATTAAATCCAATAACAGGAGGTCTATGGTTAACTGATACTGTACATCATCATTTAGCTATCGCAGTTCTATTTTTAGTGGCTGGTCATATGTATAAAACTAACTGGGGTATTGGTCATAATTTTAAAGAAATTTTAGAAGCCCATAAAGGTCCTTTTACTGGAGAAGGTCACAAAGGTCTTTATGAAATTTTAACTACTTCTTGGCATGCTCAGTTAGCTCTTAATTTAGCTATGTTGGGGTCATTGACCATAATAGTAGCTCATCACATGTATTCAATGCCTCCTTATCCATATTTGGCTACTGACTATGGTACTCAACTTTCTCTTTTTACACATCATATGTGGATTGGCGGATTTCTAATAGTAGGAGCTGCTGCACATGCAGCTATTTTTTTGGTAAGAGATTATGACCCAACCACCCAATATAATAATTTATTAGATCGAGTTCTTCGACATCGTGACGCAATAATATCGCATCTTAATTGGGTATGTATTTTTCTAGGTTTCCATAGTTTTGGTTTGTATATCCATAACGATACAATGAGTGCTTTAGGACGTCCTCAAGATATGTTTTCAGATACTGCTATACAATTACAACCTGTTTTTGCTCAATGGATACAAAATACTCATGCTTTAGCACCAGATTTTACTGCACCTAATGCTTCAGCAAGTACTAGTTTAACTTGGGGTGGTGGTGATGTAATTGCCGTAGGTAACAAAGTGGCTTTATTACCAATTCCTTTAGGAACTGCAGATTTTCTAGTACACCATATCCATGCATTTACAATTCATGTAACAGTTTTAATTTTACTTAAAGGTGTTTTATTTGCTCGTAGTTCTCGTTTAATTCCTGATAAAGCTAATCTTGGGTTTCGTTTTCCTTGTGATGGGCCCGGTAGAGGCGGAACTTGCCAAGTATCTGCATGGGATCATGTCTTTTTAGGTTTATTTTGGATGTATAATGCAATTTCTGTGGTTATTTTTCATTTCAGTTGGAAAATGCAATCTGATGTTTGGGGTACTATAAGCGAGAAAGGGGTTGTAACTCATATAACAGGAGGAAATTTTGCACAAAGCTCTATTACTATTAATGGATGGCTACGTGATTTTTTATGGGCTCAAGCTTCTCAAGTTATTCAATCTTACGGGTCTTCATTATCGGCTTATGGTCTTTTGTTCCTAGGTGCTCATTTTGTATGGGCTTTCAGTCTAATGTTTTTATTTAGTGGTCGTGGGTATTGGCAAGAACTTATTGAATCTATTGTTTGGGCTCATAACAAATTACAAGTTGCTCCTGCTATCCAGCCTAGAGCCTTAAGTATTATACAAGGCCGTGCTGTAGGAGTAGCTCATTACCTTCTAGGTGGAATTGCTACAACGTGGGCATTCTTCCTAGCAAGAATTATTGCAGTAGGATAATGGCTAAGGAGGATTTGAAAAGCATTATGGCATCCAGATTTCCAAAGTTCAGCCAGGGCCTATCCCAAGACCCAACTACTCGTCGTATTTGGTTCGGTATTGCTACCGCACATGATTTTGAGAGCCATGATGAAATGAGTGAAGAACGTCTTTATCAAAAAATTTTTGCTTCCCATTTTGGGCAATTAGCAATCATTTTCTTGTGGACTTCTGGTAATTTATTTCATGTTGCGTGGCAAGGTAATTTTGAAGCATGGGTACAGGATCCTTTACATGTAAGACCAATTGCTCACGCTATTTGGGATCCTCATTTTGGTCAACCAGCTGTTGAAGCTTTTACTCGAGGGGGAGCCTCTGGTCCGGTTAACATAGCCTATTCTGGTGTATATCAGTGGTGGTATACAATTGGTTTACGTACAAACCAAGATCTTTATAATGGTGCTCTTTTTCTAATTGTTTTATCTTCTCTTTTTTTAATTGCAGGTTGGCTACACTTACAACCTAAATGGAAACCTAAAGTTTCCTGGTTTAAAAATGCTGAATCTCGTCTAAATCATCATTTATCAGGACTTTTTGGTGTAAGTTCTTTAGCTTGGACAGGTCATTTAATTCATGTAGCAATTCCTGAATCAAGAGGTCAGCATGTTGGGTGGGATAATTTCTTAACCGTTTCACCACATCCTCAAGGATTAGCACCTTTTTTTGCCGGTCAATGGAATGTTTATGCTCAAAATCCTGATTCAAATAATCACGTTTTTGGAACTTCCCAAGGAATTGGTACTGCTATTTTAACTTTCATCGGAGGATTTCACCCACAAACTCAAAGTTTATGGTTGACCGATATAGCTCATCATCATCTAGCTATTGCAGTTGTTTTTATCATAGCAGGTCATATGTATAGAACCAATTTTGGAATCGGCCATAGTATTAAAGAAATTCTGGAAACACATGTGCCTCCAGGAGGTAAACTAGGTCGGGGACATCAAGGTCTTTATGATACCATTAACAATTCTCTCCATTTTCAATTAGGTCTTGCTTTGGCTTCTTTAGGAGTTATAACTTCTTTAGTAGCTCAACATATGTATTCAATGCCTCCTTATGCGTTTCTTGCACAAGACTTTACAACTCAAGCTGCATTATATACTCATCATCAATATATTGCTGGGTTTATCATGACAGGTGCTTTTGCTCATGGAGCTATTTTCTTTATTAGGGATTATAATCCCGAACAAAATAAAGATAATGTTTTGGCTCGAATGCTGGAACATAAAGAAGCTATAATATCTCATTTAAGTTGGGCTAGTTTATTTTTAGGTTTTCATACCTTAGGGCTTTATGTTCATAATGATGCAATGCTTGCTTTTGGTACTCCCGAAAAACAAATTTTGATTGAACCTATTTTTGCGCAATGGATACAATCTACACATGGGAAAGCTTTATACGGGTTTGATGTACTTTTATCATCAACAAACAGTCCAGCTTTTAATGCTGGTCAAAGCTTATGGCTACCTGGTTGGTTAGATGCTATTAATAACAATAGTAATTCACTTTTTTTAACAATAGGTCCTGGCGATTTTTTAGTTCATCATGCTATTGCTTTAGGTTTACATACAACTACATTAATTTTAGTTAAAGGTGCTTTAGATGCACGTGGATCTAAATTAATGCCAGATAAAAAAGAATTTGGTTATACTTTTCCGTGTGATGGGCCTGGACGAGGTGGTACTTGTGACATATCAGCTTGGGATGCTTTTTATTTAGCAGTTTTTTGGATGCTAAATACTATTGGATGGGTTACCTTCTATTGGCATTGGAAACATATAACTCTATGGCAAGGAAATGTAGCACAATTTAATGAATCTTCTACTTATTTAATGGGTTGGTTAAGAGATTATTTATGGTTAAATTCTTCGCAATTAATTAACGGGTACAATCCTTTTGGAATGAATAGTTTGTCGGTTTGGGCGTGGATGTTTTTATTTGGACATCTTGTATGGGCTACTGGATTCATGTTTCTTATATCTTGGCGTGGATATTGGCAGGAACTTATTGAAACTTTAGCTTGGGCTCACGAACGTACTCCTTTAGCTAATTTAGTTAGATGGAAAGATAAACCCGTAGCTCTTTCTATCGTTCAAGCAAGGTTAGTCGGATTAACACATTTTTCTGTGGGATATATATTTACGTATGCTGCCTTTTTAATTGCTTCCACCTCCGGTAGATTCGGTTAATTCTTCAAAATTAACAAATTAATTAACAAAATTATTATGGCGAGAAAAAGTCTGATTCAAAGGGAGAAAAAAAGACAAAAATTAGAAAAAAAATACCATTTTTTACGTAATTCTCTAAAAGAAGAATTTAAAAAAGCTTTACTATTAGATGAAAAATGGAAGATTCGTAGAAAATTACAATCATTACCTCGGGATAGTGCTCCTAGTCGTATTCATCGTCGTTGTCTAATAACCGGAAGACCTAGAGCTAATTATCGTGACTTTGGTTTATCTAGACATTTATTTCGTGAAATGGCTCATTCATGTTTATTGCCAGGAGTTACAAAATCTAGTTGGTAACACAAATAAGTTTTATAAAAATTTTCTCCTCGTTTGAAACGAGGAGAAAATTTTTATAAAACTTATTTGTGTTACTTTTTTTTCATATTAATATTATTTAAATACAACCGCGGGGTAGAGCAGTCTGGTAGCTCGCAAGGCTCATAACCTTGAGGTCATAGGTTCGAATCCTATCTCCGCCATATAATCAAATTATTTTTCAAGTTACGATTTCATAATTTTCTCTTAATTATTTAGATTAGGCGGGTAGTGGGAATCGAACCCGCATATTTTCCTTGGCAAGGAAAAATTTTACCATTAAACTATACCCGCAAATTAGTCTTCTATTCTATATATATATATATAGAATAGAAGACGCGACTCAAATTTTTCCTTAAACTTTAATAGAAAAATTTTTTTATTCGAAATTCAAAACACTTGCTAAAAATGTTTTTGAATCCTATAATATTATGTAAATTAGAAGGTTATATTAAATAGAAAAATAACAAATTTTGAGATATAGAAGAATTTAAAATGCCTACTAAAAAAACCAATCCAATCCATAATGAAGCACCCGAAAAAACAGCACTTTTGTTACTTAGCCAACCACCTGGGGAGGCTAATACAACGGGTACTCCAATAACTAGTAAAAATGAAATAGCAATTAATGCAAATACAGCTAATTGAAAAGCTATAGTCATAATCGTGATTCTCCGAGTTTTTATTAATAATGATGATAATAAGATTTATAAAATAAATATAGTGAAGATTTTCTAATTAAATAATATATGAAATTAATGCCGATAATTAAAAAATATAGAACCAATTGACTTGGTTTTTTTATAATTCAAATGCAATGTCTTATTTCAATTTCATTTTGGAGAGATGGCCGAGTGGTTCATGGCGTCGGTCTTGAAAACCGATATAGTTTCTAAAAATTATCGAGGGTTCGAATCCCTCTCTCTCCTTATTTATTTTTGAAAATAAATTTTTTACTATCCAAGTAAAGAAAGATGTTAAATTTTAAAAATCTTTCCTTACTTGTTTACTATTGACTAATCTTATTATTAATTTTTAATTAAGAGGGGTCATAGAAAGAACAGGTTCAAGATCACGATCAATTCCTTTTTCAAATCCAGCAGCAGCTGCACGTGCTCTTCCTGCGTGCCATAAATGGCCTATAAAGAAAAAGAAACCTAAAACAAAATGAGAAGTAGATAACCAACTTCGAGGGGAAACATAATTGACAGCATTAATTTCAGTAGCTACTCCACCTACAGAATTAAGTGATCCTAAAGGAGCATGAGTCATATATTCCGCAGATCGTCTTTCTTGCCAAGGTTGAATATCTTTTTTTAATTTACTTAAATCTAAACCATTAGGGCCTCTTAATGGTTCTATCCACGGAGCACGAAGATCCCAAAAACGCATAGTTTCTCCACCGAAAATAATTTCTCCAGTTGGGGAACGCATGATATATTTACCCAAACCGGTAGGTCCTTGTGCTGAACCGACATTAGCGCCAAGACGTTGATCTCTGACTAAAAAAGTAAAAGCTTGAGCTTGCGAAGCTTCCGGACCGGTAGGTCCATAGAATTCACTAGGATAAGCTGTATTGTTAAACCAAACGAAACAACAAGCAGTAAAGCCAAAAATAGCAAGCGCTCCTAAACTGTAAGACAAGTATGCTTCTCCAGACCATACAAAAGCACGACGAGCCCAAGCAAAAGGTTTTGTTAATACGTGCCAAATTCCACCAAGGATGCAAATGGAGCCTAACCACACATGCCCACCAATAATATCTTCAAGATTATCCACACTAACAATCCAACCCTCTCCACCAAAAGGTGATTTAAGTAAATAACCAAATATTACACTTGGATTAAAAGTTAAATTTGTAATTTTTCGGACATCCCCACCACCAGGAGCCCATGTATCGTATATACCTCCAAAATATAAAGCTTTGAAGACTAAGAGAAAAGCTCCAGCACCCAATAAAATTAGGTGAATACCTAAAATAGTGGTCATTTTATTTTTATCTTTCCATACATAACCAAAAAACGGAAAAGATTCCTCTAAAGTTTCTGGTCCGATCAGTGCATGATATATTCCTCCAAAACCTAAGACAGCAGAGGATATTAAATGTAAAACTCCGGATACAAAATAAGGGAAAGTATCTAAAATTTCACCACCGGGACCCACTCCCCAACCTAGAGTTGCCAAATGAGGAAGTAGAATTAAACCTTGCTCATACATAGGTTTTTCAGGAACGAAATGAGCTACTTCATACAGATTCATTGCTCCAGCCCAAAAAACGATTAATCCAGCATGTGCAACATGAGCACCAAGTAATTTACCGGATAAATTAATAAGTCTAGCGTTCCCAGCCCACCAAGCAAATCCAGTTGTTTCTTGGTCTCGACCACCTAAAGCTAAAGTTCCATTAAAGAGCGTTTCCACGTGGTAAAACCTCCTCTGGGAATACAAGGTTTTCATGAGGCTGATCTTGAGCTGCCATCCAAGCTCGAATACCTTCATTTAATAGAATATTTTTGGTATAGAAAGTCTCGAATTCAGGATCTTCTGCGGCACGAATTTCCTGAGAAACAAAATCATATGCACGTAGATTTAAAGCTAACCCAACTACTCCAATAGCACTCATCCATAAACCAGTTACTGGTACAAATAACATAAAGAAATGTAACCAGCGTTTGTTGGAAAAAGCAACACCAAAGATTTGAGACCAAAATCTATTAGCAGTAACCATAGAATATGTTTCTTCTGATTGAGTTGGATTAAAAGCACGGAATGTGTTTGCACCATCACCATCTTCAAATATTGTATTTTCAACAGTAGCACCATGAATAGCACATAAAAGAGCTGCACCTAAAACTCCAGCAACTCCCATCATATGAAAGGGGTTTAAAGTCCAATTATGGAAGCCCTGAAAAAAAAGTATGAACCTAAAAATAGAGGCAACACCGAAACTAGGTGCAAAGAACCAACCAGATTGACCTAAGGGATAAATTAGAAAAACAGATACAAAAACTGCGATTGGACCCGAAAAAGCAATAGCATTATAAGGACGTAATTGAACAGATCGAGCAAGTTCAAATTGACGTAACATAAAACCTATCAAACCAAAAGCACCATGAAGAGCTACAAATGTCCATAAGCCACCTAATTGGCACCAACGAGTAAAATCTCCTTGCGCTTCTGGGCCCCATAATAATAGTAAAGAATGTGCTAGACTATTGGCTGGGGTGGAAACAGCAGCAGTTAAGAAGTTACAACCTTCTAAATAAGAACTAGCCAATCCATGAGTATACCACGAAGTTACAAAAGTTGTACCTGTAAACCATCCACCTAGAGCAAAATATGCACAAGGAAAAAGCAATAGACCAGACCAACCTACAAATACAAAACGGTCTCTCCTTAGCCAGTCATCCATACTATCAAATAAACCTTTCGGTTCTTTGGAAGACTTTCCAATGGCTATAGTCATAATGATTCTCCTGATAAGTTATTTTCAAAAATTTTTAAGTACCTGAAATTCCACAAACTATATACCTAAAAAATAATTTTTTAAATATGGTAATTAGGTCAACTTTTCTTTTCTTTATTATAATTATATATATCTTTTATTTATTAAAGTCATTTAATAAATTTGTTTTAATATTATGAAAAAAATTTAAATGCAATTTTATAATTAGCAATATTAAAAAAATTCTATCATTTTATTCTATCACAGTAAATATGCAGAAATCAAAAATTATAAATTTTGCAAATAAAAAATTACATTAAATACAATTATTTGATAAGTTTAGTAAATAAAATAAAAATTTATATTCCTGATTTTTTACATATTAAGAATATAATATTAGAATAGCAATTTTTTTTTTTAATTATAATTCAAATTAACTAACTATTTGTAATAATGTGTAGTTGAATTAAGTTTTATTGTCTTCAACAAAAAAGATTAAAAGCCTCTTATCAGATTCGAACCGATGACTTACGCCTTACCATGGCGTTACTCTACCGCTGAGTTAAAGAGGCCGTATGGTAGTTTTAACATTTTAATTTTATTGATATAAATCTAAATTTATATATCTTTATGTTGATAATCGATCTAGATCGATTATCAACATAAAATAATTCAATTGACAATGTCATAAAATACCAATAATTCTATATGAATAGATATTTATTCATATAGAATTATTGGTATTTTATTTATCGACGTAGAATACACACATAAAAAAGCTTGATGTGTATATTAAAAATTTTTAATAACTTACATTGAAATTGTGCAATTCCATGAAAAAAACGATTAAAAAATAACAAATTAAATTTTTATAGTTTCCTTGCATGAGTCCTTCTATTGACAGCAAGTAGTAAAATAAGTTAAGATAGGTAAAGGAATTTAGCCCCCATCGTCTAGTGGCCCAGGACATCTCTCTTTCAAGGAGGCGACGGGGATTCGAATTCCCCTGGGGGTAATGGAAAAACCTTTTTTAATAATTAAATTTAAAGTGTATTCCTTGAAATTTTGGGTAGAAAACCTATTTCTATTTGGGTCGATGCTCGAGTGGTTAATGGGGACGGACTGTAAATCCGCTGGCAACGCCTACGCTGGTTCAAATCCAGCTCGACCCAAAATTCACTAAATTAGTAAAAAACTAATTTATAAAAAAATAATTGAGCTTAAGTATATAACTCAATACCGATTTGATTTTTAGAATAAAAATCAAAATTTTGAAAGATAAAAAAAATTCGGAGTAATTTTACTTATTTTTAGTAGCAAATTAGTAAGAAATTTATATTAATGGGATTGTAGTTCAATAGGTTAGAGCACCGCCCTGTCAAGACGGAAGTTACGGGTTCGAGCCCCGTCAATCCCGATTTTTTAATTTTTTAGTTAAAATCATTATTATAAAATCATAAAAGTTTAGTCAAATATCTGTAATTGATTTTTTTAATTTAGTGGATAATTTTATCCAAAAAATGTCACTATATTACTTTTATATCACGAATAATATCCCTAATTTCATTATGAAAAAGCCATTTTTTTTTCACTAATATTTTAATCATTCGATTTAATAAGATTTTGTTAGATAAAAAAAATTCAAATAAATATTGATAACTTTCCAAAAGAGTTGTATAAGAAAAAGAGTCGTTCAATAATAAATTATTGATTTTAAGCCATCTATCTCGATGAGTTAAAAATTTCAGACGCGAAAATTTTTCAGGTATATTTTCAATTAACCAACGTTGATACAAATAAACAGGAGTAAATATTTGTGGACGTTTTAATTGAATACCTATATTTTCAATCCGTTTTAACGTATAAATATTATGCTTTTGATCTATAGGTAATTGATTCCACCAACGAATTGATAATTTATTTATCAAATCTTTATCATATCCACGATAAATAAAAAAACGTTTAATTCTCTGACTTGAAAAGGATCGTTCCCTTTCTCTCCTAACTCCATAAGTAATATAAAGTCTTCTCAACATTTCTTCATCCACAAAAAAATCCCGACGCGAAAAAACGAAGTGCCAAATTCGAGAAAAAGAACCTGTTGGATCCCAAAGAATACGTTTTCCAATAAATAATCTGGATTTATTACCTAATTGGTGTTCCATTTGATATGTTGATGGACAAAAAGAACCTAGTATTTCAAATTGTTCTTCTAATAAAATTTTTTCAAATTGTTCTTCTAATTCTCGTACGTTTCTTTTTCTTACTCTTGGTAAAATTCTTTCATAAACAAGTTGTTCTTTTTCTTTGTTAATAAGTTGCTTATAATAGTTTTTTTTGTCAAAATTTGTTTCCCTTGAAAATTCAAAATCATTTGGTCTTTTTATCCAATTAAATAAATTACTGCGGGAAAAATTTAATCGCCAAAACCTAGGCGACCAAGCAGTTTCTTTGAATTCGCTACTTCGTCTATTAATATTTTTTTGTTGAGATATTTTAGAGTCATTATCGTTATAAAAACTGCTTTTATTTGTTATAGCAAACATACCATTTTGCATAATACTTAAAACATTTGTTGTTGAAAACATCTTTGGTTTTTTTTGTTTATAATTAAGGAATTGAATTTTACATGTTTCTAACCAAGGAAATTCAATAGAAAAACTTTCTAAAATGCTAGAAGCCAAATCTAAATCATTTTCAATTGATTTATCAAGAGAAATGAAATTATCAGAATTCCTTTCTAATAAAAACCAGGAATCTCGAGCAGCTATTCCTGCCAAACAACCTAAAATATGAACAATAATTGTCGATTCTTTAATGGTGGACTGGTTAATAGAAGGTTCGGAATACCATTTAGATAAATAGTAGAATTTTCGCTTCCATAAATAATAACTAATATTTAAAGGATTTGTAGGCGAACTATCGATCAAAATATTTTGTATAATAGCTCGTCCTATCTTATAAAGTATAATTTTAAAATTCTTCTGTAAATTAGGTTTATTTTTTGTATGAGTAAATCCAAAAATTTGTCTATGAAAAGCTAATTTTATAGTATCGGGATAAATAAATGATTCATTTTTTGTAAGACTTATTAATGAAATTTCATTAGTAAGTGTTGCTAAATCTCGCATATTATATCCCATTGTCCTAGCCTCAAAATCAAAATATAATAGATTTTTCCTTAATTTTATATTCTTTTTATTTAATAAAATAGGAAATTGATTTTTTCGTTGAGACATATTAAATAATCGAATATTTATTATTCGATCCAAACGATCCGGGGAAATTAAAGATGGATCGACTTTTTTCGGATCGTTTGTTGAACCAATAACAATTATATTATTTTTCGTTTTAATTTTCGTAGAATTCATTTGAAAATGCTTTAATAAAATACCAAGTAAAAACGTTGGATCCGATTCAATATTCTCAGTAGATCGATTTACATCTAATTGATGAATGTTTCTTATCCATATAATGCAAGGTGACATTCCTTTTGCGAGATCTAAAGTAAGATTTAATCTACGCAAACTTTCTATTAAAATATTCATCCAACTTTCTGTTATAACATCAGGTTTATTATATAAAAGTTTGTTTGTATATATTCCTAATAACGGAACACAAGAATCTGCCGCTAAATTTTTAATTAAATACGAGCGTCCTGTTTCTATAGGACCTATCAATAAAATCCCTTTTGAAGAAGATAATCCAAATTGAAGTGGAGTTGGTATTTTATTAAATTTTAGATTAACTCTTTTTTTTTGCTGTAATGTATGGGAAGAAAAAATTTTTTGTATGGAGGCGAAAAAAATCCATTTGTCTGCTAAAAATAACGGATAATTAACCAAATTTTTTCTGAAGATTCCGATTAAATATCGGAGATATAAAAATCCTTGTTGTTTATCTCCCCAGTAATCAAATTTATTATTTAATAGTTTTTGTTTAGTATATGGTTCAAAACCATATTCTTTTATTCTCGTATATGTAATTAAAGACTGAACTAATACGTTTCTTTTTCTACGGGAAAGATCTAAACTTTTGTTATTTATTAACCATTTTCTCAATTTTTTTTTTGTTAAGAAAAAGAATTTAATATTTCGTGCATAATATTTTAAATTAGTAAATAAATAAATTACTAAATTTTCTGTTTTATTTAATTGTGTATTATTACCATGCATTAATTTAGTAAAATAAAAAGCTCGTGAAGTATCTGTTAGATATTTGATAGTTTCAAAATGTTTCCATAAATCAATAGATTCCGAACCTATTAAAATTGCAAAATAATTTTGATAAGAAAGATACATGAAAACAATTAAACTAAAAATAATCCAATTTAAATTTTTCCAATTATTTAGTAATTGGAAATCTAACCATACAGAATTTGATAGAATTTCTCCATAATCAATAAAAAAAGATAAACTTTTTTTTAAGTTTAAATTGTATAAATTTTTTCTTTTTTTCCATAAACTTGTTAAATTTTTTTTTGTAATTTCTGTATAATTATCTATAAAATATTCAATATGATAATCGATTATTAAAAAAATTTTTTTGACTGTTTCTAGAAATAGATGAAAGTTATATTCCCACCATTCAGATGTAAAAAACCATAAAATATAATTATAAGTTTTAAATGAAGTATAGTTTTCTAAAAAATTATAAACTTTATATTGATTGTATTTATAAGATTTATCTGTATTTTTATCTAGTTGATTTCCAGTTTTGTATTTCAAATTTTTCAATTTGGAATAGTTTAACCTTGTATATATATAAATGTTATTTATTGAGTGAAAAATTTGATTGTTTCTTTTTTTATTCTTTTTTAACGATTCACAATATAAAATATTGTAAAAATTTTCGATTGTTGGCTTTTCTAATTCTGGTATAGAATAAATCCTAACAGTTTTTTTTGAGTCAATATCTCCAAATAAATTTTTCATAAAAAAGTTATAATAAAATACTTTTACTTTTTGTTTTGCAAAATTTATTTCTGAATTAACTGAAGAATAAAAATTATTTTCGTTTGAGTATTTTTTATAAAAATAAGAAAAAGAATTTAATTTTGTTTTATCATAATTTTCATATGACATTTTTGACAATAATAAATTATTCAATTGTAGTCGGGCAAGTGAAATGATTTTTTCTCGAAAAAATAAAGAATTGATTTTCAAAAAATTTGGATTAATTTTATTGTATTTGGAAAAATTTTGTAAAAATTGTGAGTATACCAAATTTTTCTCAATGTTCAGTTTTTTCCAAAAAAATAAAAATCGTTGATTATAATATGGTTTCTTTTTAATCAACTCAAACATTTTTTTTAAATAGATAAATTTATTAAATAATTTTCTATAAATTTCATTCTTATTTTCAAGAATAAGGGAATTAATTATAAAATCATTTCTAATAATTTCATTAAAATTGTTATTTTTTAATAAAATTTGATTAATAAATGATTTCTCATTTTTATTAATTATTTGAACTTGTTCAATATCTTTATTAGAATTAGTAAAAATAATTTGTAAATTATTTTCAATTTTGTCAATATATTCCAAATTTATATTTATAAAAAATATTCGAGATATTTTCGATAATTGAATTTTGAGTAAAGAAGGATCAAGAATCCTTTTTTTTGAAAAATAAATAAAATTTAAATTATTTATTTCATAAAATTTTTTATAAACCTGTAAAACAAAGTTTTCATATTTTATAGCCTGAATAGTCCAAATAAAATTTTTTTTGAAAAAATTTTTATAAGGCATTAAATATCTATGAATTTTATATATTTTTTTATAGCTGTTTTCCAAACGATTTTTAAAATTATAAAATTTTAAAATTTTTGTAGTTTGAATTGTATCTTTACTCAATAAAATATTTTTTAGTGATTCATGTCGTTTAATTTTATCGTTATTATTCTTCAAGTTCAAGGTTAATAATAATAATCTATTAATAAAATTAGAATATTCAGGTTGATTAATTGATAATTTTAACTGATTATTTTTTTCTATTAAAAGTTTCTTTAATTTGATACGATTTACAAATAAAAAAAAACTTTTAAAATTTGAAAGAATTGGTAATGAAAAATGAAAAAATTTTTTCAAAAATAATCGGTTCCATTCTTTCTGATATATTTTAAATTCTTCATTTATAAGATAATTTTGTCGAATGATATTATATGTAAGATTAAATGGTAGAAAATTTTTTGTTAAAAAATTATAATGATATTTTTTCATTTTCAATGAAATTATTTCAATGTCATCTGTTTCAATATTATTTTTTAAAGACCAAATCCTTTCTATATTTATTGAAATTTTACTAAACGTTTTTATTTCATCAAAATCTTCAATTAAAAATTTTTCCAAAAAGTTATTTGTTATATATTTTTGGAGTTTTATCCTTTTTGTCTTTTTCTGTAAAAATAATTTTTTTATAATGTACAGACTATTTTTATTCGTTATTTTAGTTTTATTTAAAAAATCTGTTTTTTTTTTTTTTAAAAAACGAAAAAATGAGGTGGAAGAAATTTTTTGTACAAAAATAGGCTTTTCAAGTAATTTATTTCCAATTCTGAAAATAAATTTTTTCATCCCTGTATTATTTTTATTGATATTCCAATAGGGATATTGATCAAAATTTAGGTAATAAATAAAATCGATATATTTTTTTACTTTTTCACCAATATAAATATAATTTGAATTAACAAAATGAATATTATTACTCATTTTTTTTATGAAAAAATCCGAATTTCTGATACGATTATCAGAAACTTTTCTTGCTTGATATGAAAGATCTCTAGAAAATTTATATATCGAATTTGTTAATATATTTTCTACTATTATTAATAGTTTGGGATTATTTAGTTCATTATAAGAGGACTTAAAAATTTTTTCTTTGACCTGCTTGAAATCATCTAAATTTTTTTTTGAAAATTGCCAAAGTTCATATTTCATATAATTTGCAAATGGTTTTTCTTTTGATAAAAAAGAAGATTTAACGATAATTTGATCGGATTCTCCCCAATTTTGTAAATTTTGAAATATTTTTTTTCTCAGCCATGAATCTTTATTTATTATTTCTTTCGCAAATATATATAAATTGAAAAAATTTTTGGAAAAATATAAATGATAGATTGATTCGTATTTCTCTTTTTCAAATAAATTATCTGTTTCTAATAATATTTTTTTAAAAAAAACCGGAATAATATCCATAAAATCATTTTTAGATTGCTTTTTTACATCTAGAATAAAAAAATTGTAAGGGAATTTTCCAAAATTTTTATTTAAATTTCTGAAAAATTTTGTATATATACCCATATGATTTTTTCGACGATAACCTTGTTTCTGAATTTTCGTCAAATTAAAATTATTTTGTTCAACGATATTTATACAATTTGAACGATATATCAAAATAAAAACAAGTAATGCAACTAACATTAAAGTATCTCGTACAAAAATTTTATTGTTTCTTGAATTACTCGAATTGCCTAATAATATAAATATTCGAAAATCAAATGATTTAATAAGATTTTTTGTATTGATAAATTTTGTGATTAACAATTTAATTAAACTAAATTTTGTCAAATTCTTTGACAAAATTTCAGTTTTTTGTAATTCACTCAAATATAAATTTTTATATAAAGATTTTTTTTCTGGTAATTTTTGTTTCATTGTTTGGCAACAGTTACATAAGACGTTACTAATAAAAATATTTTATTATTGTATTTTCAACAAATACTTTATTATTTAGAAAAATAATAAAGTATTTGTTGAAAATATAATAACATTCCAAGATTTTTCTAATTTTTTAATAAAAAATTAGAAAAATGTGTTCTTCCTTTCCATAATGACATAAAGAAAAGCTTTCGTCAACCAAGAAAATTTTATTCTTTTATTCTGGTCGATAATACATTTTACTTCTCTCTATTAATTTTTGGTTGACAATTTGGGGATTACAATCAAATAAACGATTACCAAAGCCAGGTCCAGAACACAGAAAGAAAAGTCTCTGTGGATGATCTTCCTATCAAAAGTTTTTAAATTGGCCATCTTTTTTGATGTCTCCAATTTGTTGATAATAGAAAAGTATTATCTATCAATAAAAAAAATCTAAGTCAAAATTTTGTTTGAGCAGTTACATTTGTAATATATTAGAGAAGTCAACAACGTCTCGGTATGGATAAAATTTAAGACTTAATTTTCAGTTAATTTATAAAGTTTACGCCTCATAAAATTACTTAAATAAATCAGCGGATTTTAATAGTTTTACTATGGGCGAACGACGGGAATTGAACCCGCGCGTGGAGGATCCACAATCCACTGCCTTAAACCACTTGGCTACGTCCGCCCTAAAAAATATTTTTTTTTAATGACCCTTAAGATTAGATATCTTAAAGGTCATTAAGTCTAGTTTTTCGTCCTAAAAATTTTTAATCGTTTTAAATATTAACCGTTAACAGCAGGAGCTTCAACAGCTGCTAAATCTAGAGGGAAATTGTGAGCATTACGTTCATGCATAACTTCCATACCAAGGTTAGCGCGATTGATAATATCAGCCCATGTATTGATAACACGACCTTGACTATCAACTACAGATTGATTAAAGTTGAAACCATTTAAGTTGAAAGCCATGGTGCTAATACCTAAAGCGGTAAACCAAATACCTACAACAGGCCAAGCAGCTAAAAAGAAATGCAATGAGCGAGAATTATTGAAACTAGCATATTGGAAGATTAATCTACCAAAATAGCCGTGAGCAGCTACAATATTGTAAGTTTCTTCTTCTTGACCAAATTTGTAACCTGCATTAGCAGATTCATTTTCAGTAGTTTCTCGGATTAAACTAGAAGTTACCAAAGAACCATGCATAGCACTAAAAAGAGAGCCGCCGAAAACACCAGCAACACCCAACATATGGAATGGATGCATAAGGATATTATGTTCAGCTTGGAATACAATCATGAAATTGAAAGTACCAGAAATACCTAAAGGCATACCGTCAGAAAAGCTTCCTTGACCGATTGGGTAAATTAAGAAAACTGCGGCAGCAGCAGCAACAGGAGCTGAATATGCAACAGCGATCCAAGGACGCATACCTAAACGAAAACTAAGTTCCCATTCACGACCCATGTAGCAAGCTACACCAAGTAAGAAATGAAGAACAATAAGTTCGTAAGGACCACCATTGTATAACCATTCATCTACAGAAGCAGCTTCCCAAATAGGATAGAAATGTAAACCGATAGCTGCAGAGGTAGGGATAATAGCACCAGAAATAATGTTATTACCATAAAGAAGAGAACCAGATACAGGTTCGCGGATACCATCAATATCTACTGGAGGAGCAGCAATAAAAGCAATGATAAATACAGAAGTTGCTGTTAATAAAGTAGGAATCATCAATACACCAAACCATCCAATATATAGACGATTTTCAGTGCTAGTAATCCAATTGCAAAAACGACCCCAAATGCTTGCGCTTTCGCGTCTTTCTAAAGTTGCAGTCATGATAAAACTTGGTTTTTAAATTAATAATGAATTTCCCAAGTAAATTAACTTGTTAATTTATAGTATTACACATGTTTTATTATTATGTCAACCAATATTTAAAATTTTTTATTTTGGGTTGCCCGGGGATCGAACCCGGAACTAGTCGGATGAAGTAGATTAATTTATTTTATGATTATTAATAAAAATATCTCTTCCCAAACCGTACTTGCAATTTTCATTGCATACGGCTTTCTTCATGTATTATTTCATTTATTCTTACGAATTTTGTACATTTCTCAATTTTTGAAAAAAAATTGTTAAATAATTTATTCGAGTAATACTTAAATACCAGATTTTATATTTATGAGAATTTATTTGCCAAGAATTTGGAAAATTTGAGTCAATTTTTTTCAAAAAGACAGAATGTGTTATGAAATTTGAGCCATAACGTTTCCATACATTACGTATTGTACTTTTATGTTTACATGCTAAGGTTTTAGCACAAGAAAATCGAAGAATATATTGTAGTTGATATAAACCTTTTTTTTTTAAGCATCCACTATAATAATAAAAAATATTTTTTATTATTTGATCAAATCGCTTAAAAATTTCAAAATCTGCCAATGTAGTCCAAGATAATTTACAAATGGGACGTCCCATATTATCACAAAATTGTTCTTTAGAGAATAATTTAATTAAAGGTATTATTGGCGTAATACCACAAAATTCTTTGCTAATAAGATTTGTATTAATAAATTTATCTACTAATTGAATTTGAATTAAGGTTAGTTTACTTTTATTACGAAAAATATAACCTAAAAAATAAATAGAGTTTTTTGACAAATCTTTGAAAAATACTCTATAAGGTTCGAACCAAACATGAAAATATTTTTCCCAAAAAATAATTAAGAAAATATTCCAATTTTTTACAAATAATATAATATTTTCATTTGTAATTAAAAATGAATTATTACGATATCTTATATAATGAATCGAGTAATTTTTTTCAATAATTTTTTTCACCATTAGAAATTTTGATTGTTCCGATATATTTTGAATTTTTTGAAAGAAATTCATTTGATCGATAAAAAACCAAAAATGAGTAGATTGAAATTTATGAAATTGTTTCCATATATAAATTAAAGAACATTCAAATTTATGAGTATACAAATTCCATAATAAATTATGAAATTGATTTTTTCTTAAATAAAAATGCGGATTTGAAAAACTAAGAATTTGATTTTGATGAAGAAAAAGTCTTAAAAAATGTATAAACGAAATATCTTGAGTATACTGACGAAAAATTCTTATAAAAACTTCTGGGTGAAAAGAATATGGTATTGTAATATCTAAGCAAATATTAGAATTATAAATATTGTCTTCCATAAACGGAAATATCGAATGTATAGATTGGTAACTTTTCCAATCATTCGTTTTTTTTATGAAAGATTCTAATTGATGTGGAAAAATTAAATTAAAAATAATTATGATAATTTCCTGAAAAAGTTGAAATTTATCAATAAATTGATCCGAACTAATCCATGAAAAATTTGATTCACGCGATTTCTTTATCAAACGTTTAAGTTTGATAAAATTAAAATCGTTTTCCATCCCATACTCTTTTTTTTGTCGATGCCTTGACTCATTCATAAAACGGTTATATGCAATTCCATAAAAATAATCTTGAAAAAGAAGTGGATATAAAAATCGTTTTTGCCAAAAATCCTTTCCTTGAAATTTTTTTAGCTTTTTAATAGGAAAAAAAGCTTTAACCATAGGATCCATGTGAAAACCTTTAGTAAAGAGTCGCAAATGATAAATCTAATACACATAATACAATCTATATTGGAAAACGTTTTAATTTTTTGTTTATTCCAAAAAAAGATTATTCTTCTGACTTAATAGAAATTTCAAATTAGTCAGCATACAGGTAAATTTTGCACATTCTTTTAGAAAGTCTTTAGGATTCAGTATTGGTAAAAAATTATATTAATAATAAATATAAATTTATCCTCTAATTAACTTAAATCGACAATATGAAAAAACTTTTAACAAGTTAATCAATTTGTAATTAGGATATGTTTCCGTAAACAATTCGAAAACAGAAGCTGGTTCTTAAATTACCTCTGATTTAAGCAATGAAGCTTTATCCATCAACTTTTACTAACTAAAAAATAAACGACATGCTTTTTTCTCCTAAAAGTTTTCTTTTGGGATTAGTCGTAATATTACAAACCTTGTCAAAGATTTGGGTGATTCTAATATCTCATCCAAGTGTGAAAATAATCAAGTCGCACTTAAAAGCCGAGTACTCTACCATTGAGTTAGCAACCCAATTTTAATCGAATTAAATAAAAAAATATTTTGTTAATAAATATGAATAATACGACAAATGATAACTAAAATGAGTATATATGTCAATTGAATTTAAAGTTTTATGTGATAAATTTTTGATTTTACCATAAATTACATTTTTTTCTTTTTTATTATTAATTTTGATAGAAATTGAGAAATATTGTGAATTACATTTACATTGTTTATTCTTGGCATAAAAACAACTAGATATATATATATATATAAAGAAAGAAAAGGATGGTAAAAAATTAATTGTATAAAATTAAAAAAAGGATTCATAATAATTTCCTTAAAAACTATTTTTGGCATAATTTTAAATATCTCTACCAATTATTGAAAATTCAATTTTGAGTTTTCAATAATTGGTAGAGATATTTATCTTTTTCATAAAAATAAACTTATAAAATATGAATAAAAAATTTAAAATTTTTTAAGCATTTAATGCTTCTTTAGCAGCATACATTGTTTCTGCAGTAATTTCTGTAATACCATTTTGTCTTGCAAATTTTTCAGTATTTCTCTTAATTTTACCTCTAACAAAACCGGGAATTTTATTTAATTCTAACTGACTTTCAGAAGTCCAAGTTAAATCTGTATCTGTAGATAAAGATTTAGTAATAACTTCTTTAGTATCGTGACCCCCAAAAATTTCTAAAAGATGATCTTCCATTCCCAAAGTGAATGAATTATAAACCAGATCTGCAACTTGATTTGTACCTTCATAACCCAGAAAAGGTCGATAACCTAAAGTAAAATTTTGGATATGAACTGGTGAAGAAATAACTCCACAGGGAATATCGAGACGTTTACCAATATGACGTTCCATTTGGGTCCCAAAAATAGCCGAAGGTTCGACCCGAGCAATCATATCTCCAACTTCTGTATGATCATCAGTAACAAGTATTTCATCACAAAAGTTTTGGACTTGTTCTTTAAACCATTCTTCGTCGTGTTTACAGTAAGTGCCTGCACAACTTACACGAATTCCCATTTCACACGTAAGAATTTTAGTAATAGAAGCGGCGTGGGTTGCATCGCCGAAAACTACAGCTTTTTTACCTGTCAGATTTTGACAATCTATAGATCTCGAAAACCAAGCAGCTTGAGAAATATATTTAGTTTGTTCGTCAATATATGGTTCATAATTTATTTTTTTTTTTAATAAAGTAGGATACCATATATTAATTCGTTCTTGTATTTGTCGAATACAATTAGCTATATCGACAATTCCCATTGGCGTTGTAGATATATAGGACATTCCGAATTCTTTTTCTAAATATTTTGCTGTCATTAAACCAGTTTCACGATAAGGGACTAAATTAAACCAAGCTTTTGGTAATTTATGCAAATTATCTACAAAACCTCCTTCAGGAATTACTTGATTTATCTCAATACCCAAATCTTTTAATAAACGTTTCAATTCACGACAATCATGTTGATTATGGAAACCTAACGTAAAAATACCAATTATATTGGCAGATGGTTTTTCGGTTAAAGATGTATTTAAATTTCCTTGTCGACGAGCTTTATCCAAATAATATCGCACCACTTGTTCTAATGTTCGGTCAGCGGCTTGAAGTTCATTAACTCGGTAATGATTAACATCTGCAAGTATTATATCGGATTCTGAAATCGTCGAAGCTCTTTCAACAAAATTTTGCAAATCTTCCTGTAAGATACTTGAAGTACATGTTGGTGTTAGTACAATTAAATTGGGACGTTCCTGTTTATCTTTTCTTGAAATATTATCTACTACCTTTTCTTGAGATCCACGAGCTAATACATGACGATCCACGATACTAGCAGTTACGGGGGTGAAATCTCTTTCCCTTTCTAACATAGACCGCATAACGTTGAAATAATCATCTCCTAAAGGAGCATGCATAATAGCATGTACATTCTTGAAAGAACTAGCTACCCGCAAAGTTCCAATATGGGCAGGCCCTGCATACATCCAATAAGCTAATTTCATAAATTTTAAAAGTTTTTTATTTTCAATAGTTTATTTTTTCATAGCAAACCATATAAAAACCTTATTGAAGGAACAATAAAAAAAGATAATTTATCTATATAGATAGGTAGATAAATATTATATCAGATAATTATCTTTGTGGATTTACAACAATTTCTTGAAACAAAATTCTGGGACGGAAGGATTCGAACCTCCGAATGACGGGATCAAAACCCGCTGCCTTACCACTTAGCCACGCCCCATTTTTTTATTTTGTCTAAGAAAAACATTTTTTTATTTTTGTCAATAATTATATTCATTAAAAAAAAATAAGTCAATTGAAAAGATAAAGAATTATAACCGCTTTGAAGCTGAAAGATCTTGTAGTAAGATATAGCTAGTAGTTTCTAGTTTTACTTACATATAAAGTTTTTTTCTTTTCTACTTCACTTTCATAATTATACTGGTAATCAAAATCTTAGTTATGTTTAATATTTATTCAGATAATTTGTTTCATTCAAATGGTTTTATTTTTGTTAAATTACCCGAAGCTTATGCTATTTTTGATCCAATTGTAGATGTAATGCCAATAATACCATTGTTTTTTTTCCTTTTAGCTTTTGTTTGGCAAGCTTCAGTAAGTTTTCGATAGATTATTTAGTCAAAATTTTTGTGTGAACACAACTATTTATCTTAAAATTTTATTTAGATGTGAAATAAAAAAATAAAATTTTAAGATAAATAATTGTATAAAATTATAATCTGCTATTTACTTCTTAAGATTAATTTCAGCCTAATTGAAAAAAGCCCAATAATTATAAGATATAGAAGTTAATAAGTTTTACCTTCGTTTTTTATTATTGGCAATAATAAATAAATTTTTCGTAGGATTTTTTAATTTATTCTATTCCATCTCTAGTAACGATCCCGTCGGAGATTATGTCATGCTTACCCTTAAACTATTTGTTTATACAATAGTTATATTTTTTGTTTCTCTGTTTGTGTTCGGGTTTTTATCAAATGATCCAGGACGAAATCCTGGCCGTAAAGAATAATTTGGGTTTTAAAAAATATTTATAAACGGAGAGAGAGGGATTCGAACCCTCGGTACAAATAGTTCGTACAACGGATTAGCAATCCGCCGCTTTCGTCCACTCGGCCATCTCTCCCAAATTGAAAAATTGGAAGTTTATATCTAATCAGACAAAAAAAATAAAGTATAACAAAATTATATTGCATTTAAATTTTTTAGATTTGCAATTTAATATCTATATCTATATCCATAGTAGACATAGATATAGATATTGTGGTATGAAATATAATACGCATTTAAAAAATTTTCATAAAATTATTTTTTATTTTATCGAAAGTAATGTTATGAAAATTTTTTTGATCAATTTCAATTAGATTTAACCAATAAGAAATTGATCAAACACTACAAATTAAATTCAAACAATTTATTGATACAACTCTTTACCTAGTCTTAAAGCCAAAATGCCTGTAACAAAAACACTCAAAAGGATTACAATAATTTGATTATCCGAAATTGGGACCATTGTTTTTTCTTCTCCCTGATTATTTGGAAATGAAAAAAAAATATATATATGATATAATTATTAAATAATTAAAAAACTAAATTTGGTTTTTTTCATTTTTAGCTAATTTCTTATAAAAAAAAAAATATATATATATGAACTCATTAATATTGTATCTATTTTATTTTGTTATTGCTATAGCTTTTTGTACAAAATTTGTTGGAATTATAAAAAAGGAGAAGTTGAACCAGAATGACTTTAGAAGTTATTGCACAGCTTACTGTTCTGGCTTTAATCGTTGCGTCAGGTCCATTAGTCATTGCTTTATTAGCAGCTCGTAAAGGTAATTTATAATTTATAGTAATAGATTCTTCTTTTGCTGACATGATCAAAATTAGAGTATAAAATAAAAACTACTAATAACATAAAAAATAGATAGATATCTATTTTTTATGTTATTAGTAGTTAGTAGTATTATTTTTTAATAGCGGGTATAGTTTAGTGGTAAAAGTGCGATTCGTTTTATTTCAATGAAAAAAAGTCTAAGGATCAATCTTTCACATATTTTTTTGAATTTCATTTCTTAAAAAGTTAAAATCTTTCCTGTTTGTGCAATAAAGGGTAAAGCTTTATTCATTCAATAATTGAAAAAATTTTTTCAATTATTGAAGGAGCGAATATTTCAAATCAAAAAAATTTATTTATTTTTTTTTTAATTAGCTGAAGAATCCATGGAGAGATTAAAAAACAGAAAATTCATCGTAACTGAATCACTTATTATAAGAAAATAGAATAAATAGGTGCTAGATAGTTTTAATAAAGCAAATATCTTTAGTTTGCTAAAGATAGAAGCATTTTTTCTTCAATTATTCGGTGGAAAAAAATTTTCCCAAAGATTAAATAATTAATGAAAATGAAAAACGAAGTAATCAAAAAAATTTATAATTTTATCTATAAAACTTTAATTATATCTTTTTTTAAAAGGATCATCTAATAAAATACTTTTTTAATTTCAATAATAAAATATTGATATAAAATTAAATTAACGTAGGTGTTATAAATATATTATTAAAATTTTAGCAAATACACTTGAGTTTTTTGCCTATATATTTTTAAAGGAGCCGAATGGAAGGAAAATTCCATGTTCGGTTTTGAAATAGAGACGTTTAATTAAAAACAAAACGTCGACTATAACCCTTAGCCTTCCAAGCTAATGATGCGGGTTCGATTCCCGCTACCCGCTACTTTGATTTAATATTTCAAAATTAGAAACATAGAAAAATATTAACTAGATATTTTTCTATGTTTCTAGTTCTTAAAAAAAAACAACGTCCATCGTCTAACGGATAGGATAGAGGTCTTCTAAACCTACAGTATAGGTTCGAATCCTATTGGGCGTATTCAATTTAATTGAATAATTTTTTTATCAGATAGTTAAAGTGTAGAAAAAAAGATCAATTTATATTATTTTCCTTCTTGAAATAAAAAAAGTTCAATATATTCTTTAATAGCTTCTTTTAAAATATTTTCTGCTTCTTCTGTAAAAACTTTAGTGGAACGAATAATTTCAAGAAATTGGGGTTTATTAGTTGTTAAATATTCACGTAATTGAACAAGAAATTTTTTAACTTGTTCTGTATCTAATACATCTAAATAACCATTAACTCCTGTATAAATAGTTGCTACTTGTTCTTCTACACTAAGCGGTGCTGATTGAGATTGTTTCAATAATTCACGCAATCTTTGACCTCTGGCTAATTGATTTTGAGTAGCTTTATCAAGATCTGATGCAAATTGGGCGAAAGCTTCCAATTCAGCAAATTGAGCTAATTCTAATTTCAATTTTCCAGCGACTTGTTTCATAGCTTTTATTTGTGCAGCTGAACCAACTCTAGATACGGAAATACCGACATTAATTGCTGGTCGAATTCCAGAATTGAATAAATCAGCCGATAAAAATATTTGTCCATCTGTGATAGAAATAACATTTGTAGGTATATAAGCAGAAACATCACCTGCCTGAGTTTCAACAATAGGTAAAGCAGTCATACTACCTTCACCTAAAGTAGAATTTAATTTAGCCGCTCTTTCTAAAAGACGAGAATGCAAATAAAAAACATCTCCCGGATAAGCTTCGCGACCCGGTGGTCTTCTTAAAAGAAGAGACATTTGTCTATAAGCTTGTGCTTGCTTAGAAAGATCATCATAAACAATAAGAGTATGTTGTTTACGATACATGAAGTATTCAGCAAGAGCCGCTCCTGTATAAGGAGCAAGATATTGTAAGGTAGCCGGAGAATTTGCACTTTCAGCAACAATAATTGTGTATTCAAGAGCACCACGTTCTTCAAATGTATTTACTACTTGTGCCACGGAAGAAGCTTTTTGACCAATAGCTACATACACACATATAACATTTTGACCTTTTTGATTCAAGATAGTATCTGTAGCTACGGCTGTTTTACCAGTTTGTCTATCTCCTATAATTAATTCTCTTTGACCCCGTCCAATAGGAATCATTGAATCTATTGCAATAAGCCCTGTTTGCATTGGTTCGTAAACTGAACGCCTAGAAATAATACCAGGAGCTGGGGATTCAATTAATCTAAATTCAGAAGCGGATATTTGGCCTTTTCCATCAATTGGCTGAGCTAACGCGTTTACAACACGACCTAAATAAGCATCACTAACAGGTATTTGAGCAATTTGACCTGTTGCTTTAACTGAACTCCCTTCTTGTATAGCTAGACCATCACCCATTAAAACTACTCCAACATTATCTGATTCTAAATTCAAAGCAATACCTACAGTATTATCTTCAAATTCAACTAATTCGCCAGCCATTACTTTATCAAGTCCATAGATACGAGCAATACCATCGCCTACTTGAAGTACGGTTCCAATATTAACAATTTTGACTTCTTGATTATATTGCTCAATTTGTGTACGAATAACACTGCTAATTTCGTCAGGTCTGATATTTGCCATTAGCTTTTATTAATTAATTTCTGAAAGATAAAACCTAGAAAATATAAAAAAATTTACTCAATTGTATTTTCCATGGCCCTTAAAAGGCCAATATTATGATCGATCATACGTAAATGTAGCGAACTATTTAAACGATTTTTTAATGTTTCCAAAGCTCGTTCAAGTGCTAATCTTGAAACTTGCTGTCGAACCTGTTCAATAGCTCTTTGTTTTTCAAAACGAATTGTGGCATTTTTCGAATCTTCTAATCTTTTTGAATCTCCATCAGCGGCATCTATTAATTCTTTTTTTTCTCTATCCATCTGAGATAATCCACTTATTCGAATATTATCTGCTTTTGTTTTTGCTTGTTGCAGTCGATTCTTAGCTTGGTTAAGTTTATAGGTAGCTTCTTTATAGCGTTCTTCAGCGTCACGAATAGTGTTTAAAATAGTAAGTTTACGATTTTTCAATAAATTACTTAATGAAGTAGATTAATTTGTCTATATAAATCTCTTCCCAAACCGAGCATGAAATTTTTTGATTCACTCGGCTTTCTACTTGGTTTTTTATAAACCAAAATGATCATCCCCATATTACTTTGATTTTTTTCAATATTAATATAGTTGTTGATGACTCTTTCGACAATAAAATTGTAAATTGTCAGCAAGATTTTTATTTTCGAATAATTATAAATCGTAAATTAGGTTGTCAATTTAGCACTTTGTGAAATTAATTTTTTATTTTTTGAAAGATTATTTTTATTACGATTCATTAAATGAAATATCATAATTAAATTGTATTGATACGAGTGTTATGTATCAAAAAAATCCCCAACCAAGTTTTGAATGGCGAGATAAAGAAAATCTCAATTGCGCTTGGACTTCAAGCAGTTAAAGCTTTAACCATTTCGATCTCTTCCCTTATCAAATAAATTTGTTTGATTTTTTACGAAATGCTATAGTTCTTTTAGATTTTTTTTCTTAGTAAGTAATTCGTTGGGATTATATACTTTATAGGTATTATTGGAATTGTCCAATTATTTCATCCGATTATTTAATCCGCACACACTCCCTTCCCAAAGTAAACTAATAAACCTAGTACTACACCTAAATTAATTAAATTTGTTTCCAAAAGATTTGTATTTAGTCCGAAACTGTTACCTATAGTCCAAAATTTTTGAGAAATACCAAAATTAATCTCATTTTTCATAGTCTCTCCTTGTTGCTTTTTAATTATTCAATTATCAAATTTTTGCGGAGTTTTTTGTTTACTCGACACAGTTTTTAATTAATCCAAAACGAATTAATTAAATTTAAATTATATCAAACAAAAGTTTTTTTCTTCCTATTTATTTTTTTGATTCAATAGGGTAAAAATTTTTGAAATACTAGTGATAATAATAATTATTATTATTACTATCTATTGCTATTATTAAACAAAAGGATTTGCAAATAAAAGTGCCAAAGCCACGACTAATCCATAAATAGTTAAAGCTTCCATAAAAGCTAAACTTAACAATAAAGTACCTCGAATTTTACCTTCTGCTTCAGGTTGTCTGGCAATACCTTCTACAGCTTGACCTGCCGCAGTGCCTTGACCAATACCAGGTCCAATAGAAGCTAAACCTACTGCTAATCCAGCAGCAATAACAGAAGCAGCAGAAATCAAAGGGTTCATAATAGTATCCTCTAACAAAATTGGGTAAAAGATTTTTAATAGAAATAAAGATCTAATCTCCTTTGCTTCCTGAAAATTTTTATAATTCATTCGAAGCAGTTAATAACTCAAAATGTCTCTTTTTTTCTAAGTGATAGTATCACTAAAACTAAATCTATTTTTGTTTCTTTTCCAAAATTACAATTATTATCTAGAACTAAATTGGTAACTAACAAATTAATTCTTGTAAATTTCTGTAAATTATTATTATAAAAAATTTCATGTGTATTTATCTATTTTTTTAATGATGACCTTCCATCGATTCTCCTATATACGCTGCTGCTAGTGTAGCAAAAATTAAAGCTTGGATAGCACTGGTAAATAATCCTAGAAACATCATGGGTATAGGAATAACCAACGGTACTAATGAGATAAGAACAGCAACAACTAACTCATCAGCTAAGATATTCCCGAAGAGCCTAAAACTAAGTGATAAAGGTTTGGTAAAATCTTCTAAAATATTTATTGGTAAAAGTACTGGGGTTGGTTGGATATATTTACCAAAATAACTCAACCCTTTTTTGTGAAGACCAGCATAAAAATATGCGACTGATGTTAGTAAAGCTAAGGCCACTGTAGTATTAATATCATTTGTTGGTGCGGCTAGTTCACCATTTGGGAGTTCGAAAACCCGCCAAGGAATTAAAGCTCCGGACCAATTTGATACAAAAATGAATAAAAACATAGTGCCAACAAAAGGAACCCAAGGTCGATATTCTTCTTCTCCAATTTGAGTTCTAGTTAGATCTCGAATAAATTCTAAAACATATTCTACAAAATTTTGAGCACCTGTGGGAATTGCTTGTAAATTACGAGTAGCCAGAACTGCCAAACCTAATAATATAGCAACTACAATCCAAGAAGTTATAAGTACTTGCGCGTGAACCTGAAAATCGCCCAATTGCCAATAAAAATGTTGACCTACTTCTACATTGGATATGTAGTAAAAAGAATTGCTGGAATTTTCTACAAGATTAAGCGTATTACTCCTTCTAAAAATAGATTTAATAATAAATTTATCTAACAAATATTTATTTTAATTTAATATTTTTCATCCCATAAATATGTATTTCAAATTGATTCTCCACTTAATAATAACAATAATAGTAATAAAAAAAAATTATTATTATTTTATTCTTTTTTTTATAAAAAATTAATAAATTTATGATAATTTTTCAGTTAAATTATGACGACCTTCGCGGATTGCTGATGTTAATTTATTTAAAATCCATCTAATCGAAGCTCTAGCATCATCATTTGCAGGAATTGGTATATCTGTCACATCTGGATCGCAATCTGTATCAACTAAACAAATTGTTGGAATGCCAAGAGTTATACATTCTTGAATAGCTGTAAACTCTTTTTGTTGATCGATAATTATAACAATATCAGGTAAATCAGTCATGTATTTAATTCCACCTAAATATTTTTGTAATTGATCCAATTGTCGTTCTAAATCGGCTGCTTTTTTTTTTGGAAGTTGATTAAATGTACCTATTAATTTTTTATTCTCCAAATCTTTAAATTTATGAAGACGAGTTTGGATAGTTGACCAATTTGTTAACATACCTCCGAGCCACTTTTGATTTACGTAATGACATCTTGCTTTTGAGGCAGCGGATGCTACTAAATCAGCTGCTTGATATTTTGTCCCCACTATTAAAAATTGTTTACCCTTACTTGCCGCATTTGAAGCTAATTCACAAGCTTCTGATAAGAAACGAGCAGTTTGCGTAAGATTTATAATATGAATACCTCTTCGTTCTGTAAAAATATAAGGTGCCATTTTTGGATTCCATTTACGTGCTTGGTGGCCAAAATGAACACCTGCTTCCATCATTTCTTCCAAATGAATATTCCAAGATTTTTGTTTCATTGTTCGACTCAATCCTTTATATGGGTCAACAAAAAAAAATATATATATGTAATAAAAAAAATTCACGGTTACATTAATAAAGTTTTATACAAATTTGTTAAATTTGTTGTTTTTTTATAGATAAAAGGTCTATATTATTGCGGAATGCTGATTTTTTTAATACTTTGTGAACAGTTCCTATGGCAGGAAAAAAAAGAAATTTACTTTGATATAAAAAAATATTTTTCATTTTTTTATTGAAAGAATTATTTTTAATAAATAAATTTTCTTTTTTTTCAATAGTATTTTGCCAAATAACTTCTTGAGACCCAGTACCAGCAGGAATTATTCCACCAAGAATTACATTTTCTTTTAAACCTTTTAACCAATCAATTCGACCTTTTAAAGCAGCTTTTGCCAAAATTCGAGTAGTTTCTTGAAAACTAGCTTCTGAAATAAAACTTTGAGTATTTAAAGACGATTTCGTTATTCCCAATAATATTGGTTCGTAAGGAATAGCTTCTTCCAGGACTCTATTCATTCTTTGTGCGCGTGACGACTCAATAAGTTCACCAGGTAAAAAAACATTAATAATTCCATCTTCTGAAGTTATTACTTTAGAAGTCATTTGTCGCACAATAATTTCTATATGTTTATTTGATACATGTACACCTTGAGATTGATATACTTTTTGAATTTGATCAACTAAAATAATTTGTGCTTGTTCTATACCAATTTTTGCACTTAGGAAAAATCCCCATAGATTTCCAATAAATTTTTTCATATCATTGTTCCAATTTTCAAAACTATCTTCTAAATTAATTGATACCGAATTTACTGAACGTGCTTCTAATAATTGTTCCACTTTAGGTAGACCTTGGATTATATCTCCTGATTTTAATCGTTCATATATCAGGGTTATTAGTGTATCTCCTTCTTTAACAGCTTCACCGAAATTTTTATGAATGATAGCTTCTCCAGTAGCTAAATATGGTTTGGCTAATCTAATAATTAAATAATTTATATGCATACCTATAATTTGACTAGATGCTAAATTTTTTGATAATTTTGATATATCAAAATTATCAAAAAATAATTTTCCAATATTTAACTCTTTATTTATTTCTTCTGATAAAGAAATAAGTGGTAAACACCACATGAATAATTTGATATTAATATTTATTACAAAGATGAATTTAGAAATTTTACAAGATTCGTCAATGAAATACCATTTTGGATTTTGATATATTTTTCGATATCTATTAATTATTGGAGAATTTTTAACTGTAATTTTCCTATAATTAACCCAATAAAAACATTTAAAAGAAATTTGAATATTTTGCAAATTTCCTATGAATCCCAATTTATCAAATGAAGAATTTTCTAAAGATTTTTTTTTCAATAATAAAGAAGTTTTTTTTATTGTATTTATCTCTCCTAATTGATTGAAAAAATGGAAATCCTTAGGGTGTTCATAAAAATCAAAAAATTTGGTTGATAGAAAACTATTTATTTTTTTTTTATTGAGATCTACGGATTTATCTTTTTTAGAAATTTTAACCAAATTAGATGAGGATAAAACAATGAAAGATTTTTTTTCATCATTTGAGTAACCTAAAATACGAATAATACCGTGATGTTTACTTACTATTTGATTTTTATAAAGTGAAAGAAAAATATCATAATGATTTTTTTTTAAAACAGTTTGAGAATTTGATATATTTTGTTTTTTTTTAGTATCTAGGAGAGAATAACATTTTATTAAACTAATTTGGAGAAAATTTCTAAAATTGTTTCTTCTTTTTATCTTTAAAAATGAAATATGAACTTTTTTCAAAAAGTATTTATCTTTCCAATATACAATTAAACAAGTTCGAATTAATTGTATATTTTTTTTGTTTGCTATTTTGATTTGTTGACCATCTCCATAAAATAGATAACTTACACTTTTTATTTTTAAAGTTTCATCTCTTTTTAATAATTTTAAAAGATTTATTTTATTATATTTATTAGGTTCATTAGATATTTCATATTCAATGGCGGGTCTTATCAAAGCAAAAGATTTTTCTTTTGAAGGCATAATCCATTGGAGATATGTCCAATGATTATACTGAAATTTATTAAAAATTTTTTTGTCAGGTGGAATTAAAATACTTATTTGCTTTGAAATTTCATATATTTCATTTGGATAATAAATAATTCCAGGTAAAGTTTTTACTTCATAAGTGTTGTTTATTCCTTTTCGAATTTTAATTAATCCATTTATATCACTCGTAATATTTGAAGTAATTGATGTACCTACTTGAATAATTTTATTATTTTTTACTGAAAGTAATGTTAAATTTTTAGTTGAAATACAGATGTTTTCGGGAATAAAAAAAAAATTTCCTCCTTTCAAGATTTTATATTTTGGTTGAAATATTCTTGTTTTTGTATCTTCAAAATCAGTATTGGTATTAATTAAGTCGATTTTAACAGTGCCATATTTTATAATACCCGATTTTGTCACTTCATATTTAGGATGATCGAAAAAAGCAAAAGCATCATTATTTTGTAAAATACCATCTTGTTGAATTTTAAGAGCAAAGGGAGTTGTATATTTTTTTCGTAAAAAAAATTTTCTATGTTTTTTTGTTACATGATAACCGTATAAAATAATATCAGCAATTACGGAGTTTTTCAAATTATGAAATATTGTATAAAATATTTTAGATTTCAGAAGAATTTTATCTTTCCCAAAAATCCAAGGGTTCAGAATACAAAAATTTTTTTTATTTTTATCGTTTGGGAAACGTAAAAATAAATTTTCTTTTGCGATAATAATTTGGGATTCGATTTTATCTTGATTTTCATAGAATGAGATAGGTAATTTATTACTTTTATCATAAGATTTTCCAGCTAATATCCAAATATGACATGTCTTAAGTATAGGATGAATATTACTATGCAAGTTTTGAGATGAATGACGTACCTTTGTACTCCAAAACATTTCTCCTTCCAAATTCGAATAAATATATTTTTGAACTTTTTCTTTAAATGGTGAGGTTTTAGCACGAATTTCGGCAATAACTTGTTTCGATTCTACATATTGGTTATTTTGAACTAATAATAAACTTTTTGCTGGAATAGTTAAATTGTGAATTTTATTTGTACTTCGAATACTTAAAAACAAATTAGAATGACACATGGAAGCAGGATGTCCATGACGCGTACGTGTTGGATAAATTAAATTTTCATCAAAGTTTATAACTCCATTGAAAGGAGTTCTTACATGTTCAGCAATATCACCAGTAAAAACACCACCAGTGTGAAAAGTTCTTAACGTTAATTGAGTTCCGGGTTCACCTATAGATTGCCCTGCAATAATACCTACAGCTTCACCTATTTGTATCAAATTTCCATTTGTAAGACTCCAACCATAACAAAATTGACAAATCCAAAACATACTTTTACAAGTTAAGGGTGATCTAACACGAACTAGCTCTGTATTTAAATTTGTTAATCGACTTGCCAAAGAAGCCCCAATATCTTGATTACGAGTGGCAAAACATCGATTATTAATATATATATTCTCCGCTAATACACGTCCGATTAAATTTTGTTGGAAAAAATTCTTTTTTATTTGAAAATCACTTATAAAAATACCATAAAAAGTACCACAATCTATTTTACGTACAACAATACGTTGAACTACTTCAACTAGTCTACGCGTTAAATATCCAGCATCTGATGTTCGTACAGCAGTATCTACAATACCTTTTCTAGCTCCATAACAAGAAATAATGTATTCTGTTAAAGATAAACCTTCTCGAAAATTACTTTGAATAGGTAAATCAATAATTTGTCCTCCAGGGTCTGACATTAAGCCCCGCATACCTACTAATTGATGAACTTGTGAGGTACTTCCACGAGCACCAGAAAAAGACATCATATAGACTGGATTTAAAGGGTCAGTCATTCTAAAGTTTGGATTCATTTCCTGTTTTAAATATTCACTTGTTGCATACCATGTTTCTATAAGTTGACGTAATTTTTCTACGGCATGCAAATTTCCATAATTTTGATGTTTTTCTGAAAGATTACCATATTGTTCAGCATCTTCGATAAGCCAGCTTTTTGAAGGTGCTGTTAAAAGGTCATCAATACCTAGTGAAATAGAACCCAAAGTAGCTTGTTGAAAACCTAAGGTTTTTAGTTGATCTAAAACGTGTGTTGTATAAGTAATTCCAAAATGGGATATTAATCTGTTTATGAGTTGTCTAATGGCAATTCGATCCATAACTTTATTATAAAATATCAAATCGACTGGTTCTGCCATAGTAGAAAACCTCTCTTTATTTTACAAACATACATCAACAATGAGTTTAAAAATTTAATTTTTTCAGAATTATTTATAAATATCTTTAAATAAAGAAAGACTTTCTTTTTTAGATATCTTACAAAACTTCTTTTCTTTTTAAATATGCTCCAGAAGTACCTTGTATTGCTTCATAAATTTGTTGATTAAATAAGACACGACCCGCGGTTGTACAAATAAAAATGTTCAAAGTTTTTCGATTTTTATTTCTTCTGATTTGAAAATTTTCGTAAATTTGGTAGAAGTTTCCTAAAGGTTTATATCGGGTTTCAATAGGTTCCTCCCGAATTATTGAAGTAATTATTTGGGAATTCATATGACATTGTAACCATAAGAGACTATGCAAATTAATTATTTGTTGGCGGTGTGCTTTCAAAACATCCTCATAGGCATAAAAGTATGGCATTTTTAAATATTTTTTTTTATCAGTCATTCTTTTTTTTTTAGTATCTTCATCAGAATCAAATGGAGAATACCTATTACCATAAATACCTAGAAAGTTTTCTAATGTTAAAATATAGAGTCCAAGAAGCATATCTTGACTTGGTATTGACACAGGATCACCTGTGGCTGGAGATAATAAATTTCTACGAGAAAGCATAAGTAAGCGGGCTTCTGCTTGGGCTTCTAAAGATAAAGGAACATGAACTGCCATTTGATCTCCATCAAAATCTGCATTAAAACCTCCACAGACCAGTGGATGTAAATGAATAGCTCGTCCATTTATTAAAATAGGTTGAAAAGCTTGCATTCCTAAGCGATGTAATGTTGGTGCGCGATTCAATAATATTGGATGTCCTTCCATAATTTCTTCCAGGACTTTCCATATAATTGGTTTTTCGTTTTGAATCATTGTTTTGGCCACCCTAAGGTTAGGCGCCAAATTTTTCCCAATCAAATTACGAATAATAAATGCTTGAAAAAGTTCAATTGCCATTTCTCTAGGTAATCCACATTGATGTAATGGAAGACTGGGACCTACTACAATAACTGATCGACCTGAATAATCTACTCGTTTTCCAAGTAAATTTTCACGAAATCTTCCTTCTTTTCCTTCAATCAAATCGGAAAAAGATTTATAGGATCTATTATGGCTATCTCTCATAGGTTGTCCTCGAATTCCGTTATCAATAAGTGCATCAACAGCTTCTTGAACTAGTCTTTTTTGACAAACAATTAAACCTCCTGGCGTTGAATCACTTCGTGCTAAAAAATCAATAAGAGTATTATTTCTATAAATAACTCTTCTATACAGTTCGTTTAAATCGGACATAATTAATTCACCCTCACCTAATTCAATCATAGGTCTTAATTCGGGTGGAAGAACGGGTAAAGTTGATAAGACCATCCATTCTGGTTTTATATTTGTTTGAAAAAAATGTTTTGCTAATTTAATACGTCTAATTAATAGATCTTTGCGTCTTTGAATTTTCCTGTCTTCCCAATAATTTCCTGTTGATTTTTGTTCAGCAAATTCTTTCCATTCAAGATGTGCATAATTTATTACATTTTGCAAATTTAAATTAGTTAATTGTTTTTTAATAGCATCACCTCCTGTAGCTATTTCTCTGTTTTGAAATATTTCAAATCCCCCATAAGAAAAAAAACGGGGAAATACATCTCTCCAAGATTGATCTTCGTATTTGAATAAACCTTTTAATTTCAATAAAATGGGTTTTTCATTTATAGGTCTAGCAATAAAAAGATTGGGATAGGTTATTAATTAGATTTCCCCCCTTAAGAATCGGACATGAGAATTTCCCTTCATCCGGCTCAAATAGTTAAATTTTATTAATAATGTCATTTAATATACATTAAAATTTTAATTTTATAATAAATTATAACTACTCATTACTCAAGTTATTATTTAAAATTTTAATTTTATTGAGTGGTCTCAATCTTTTGTAGATTAAAAAAAATAATTAAATCAAATTAATTATTTTTTTTAATCTACAAAATTTTTTCTTGTTCATGTTTTTATTTTTGTATCCTCTAGGTTTTTGTTCTATTTCGATGATTTATCTTTTATTTAAAGTACTTTTGCGATGAATTGACTTTGATATATCATATAAAAATATTTTTTATTTTCATTTTTCATTTTACGAAATCTAAATAGTGAATAATTTTTTATTTAACCCTAGATCAAATCCTCTAAACAATTAAAAGTTTAATTTTTTCTTTTAAGCTTCATTCTATTTTTTTATAAATGGAATGTCAAAATGAGAGGTATTCTAATTCTATAATAGAATAACAGTTTTTGAAAAAAACCTGTAAAATAAAAACTTATGATCAAGTCACACATCGCAATAAACTAGACTTTCTAATTCTTTTAGTGGTTTAGCTAAAAGATTAGCTATACAACTAGGAAGACGTTTTAAATACCATATATGTGTAACAGGACATGCTAATTCAATATATCCCATTCGATATCTCCGAATTCTTGATTCAATGAAATCTACTCCACAATTTTCACAAACTTTTATATTACTTTTTTTATTTGTAATTCCCTGATATTTGCCACAAATACATACTCCACTTTTAATAGGTCCGAAAATTCTTTCACAAAATAAACCATCTTTTTCTGGTTTATGTGTTTTATAATGTAATGTATAAGGTTTAGTTACTTGACCAACTATTTCACCACTTGGTAAAATTCTTTTAGCCCAATCACGAATTTGTTCTGGGGAAGCTAGTTCAATTTTAAGATATTGATATTTTTTTTGATAAGTCATAATATGAAAATTAAAAAATTTTTTCTCAAATTCCTTTAAATTGGATTTTCAAATCTTTTTCTCGTAAAGTTACGTAATTAATTTCTAAAGCTAAAGATCGTAATTCTCGAACAAGTAATTTGAAAGATTCTGGGGCAGTTTTAGGTTCAGGTATAGGTTCACCAGTAACGATAGCACCAAGAACTTCATAGCGAGCTCGAATATGATCAGATTTAATCGTTAGCATTTCTTGCAAAATATAAGCAACACCAAAACCTTCTAAAGCCCAAACTTCCATTTCTCCTACTCGCTGTCCGCCTCTCCTAGATCTTCCTCGTAAGGGTTGTTGGGTCACAAGTGCATAAGGTCCACTAGAACGTGCGTGAATTTTATCGTCTACTTGATGAATTAATTTTAACATATAGGCTTTTCCTATGGTAATGGGTTGTTCAAAAATTTCCCCAGTTCTACCATCAAATAACCGACTTTTCCCAGGATTATCTGGTTCAAACAACCAAGGGTTCTTTGTTTTTTCACTTGCTTGATAAAGTTCTGAAAATACAAGTTTTCTAGAAGATTCTTGTTCATATTTTTCATCGAAAGGTGTTATTCTATAATTTTTATGAAGAAATTCTCCAGCTAATCCAAGTAAACATTCAAAAATTTGTCCCACATTCATTCGTGAAGGTACACCTAGAGGACTTAATATCATATCTACAGGTATACCATTTTGTAGAAATGGCATATCTTGTCTCGGTAATATTTTTGAAATAATACCTTTATTACCATGTCTTCCAGCAACTTTATCGCCTATCTGTATTTTACGTTTTTGTAAGACATATACATGAATGATTTTTGTATCGTTAGAAGTATCTTCGCGATAAATGGATCTAACATCAATTACTCGTCCTTTTCCACCTATTGGAACTTTGAGACAAGTTTCTTTGGAATTGGCTACTTGAATACCAAAAATAGCTTGTAATAATTTTCCTTCTGGTGCTCTTAATGTTTCTTCCGTTTCTTGTGGTGTTAATTTACCTATTAAAACATCTCCTGTTTCTACCCAGGCTCCTATTTTTACAAAACCATTTTTATCTAAATGACGAAGTATATAATCATTTAAATGAGGTATTTCTCTCGTAAACTTTTCAGCACCTCCACTTGTCACGCGAGCTTCAATTTCATATCTTTCAATATGAATTGAAGTATAAATATCTTCATATATTAGGCGTTCGTTAATTAAAATAGCGTCTTCAAAATTATAGCCTTCCCAAGGCATATAAGCTACTAAAATATTTTTACCTAGAGCTAGTTCACCTTTTGAAGTTGCTGAACCATCAGCTAGCACTTGTCCTTTTTTTATATATATATCTTTTTTTACTTGTGGTTTTTGATGTAGACAGGTACTATTATTAGAGCGTTCATATATAATTAAATTTGTATTTTTTATTTTTTTTTTCAATGATAAAGTTATTTTATCATTATCAATATACTGAATTTTACCTCCTTTGATTGATACAATAAGACTTCCTGAATCTAATGCTATTTGACTTTCTATTCCAGTTCCTACAATACATTTTTCTGTTTGTAGAAGCGGAACAGCTTGACGTTGCATATTTGAACCCATTAATGCTCTATTTGCATCATTATGCTCTAAAAAAGGAATTAGTGAAGCTCCAACAGAAAAATATTGTAAAGGAAAAATATTTCGAAAATGTACTTGTTCCCAGGCAATAGCAATAAAATCTTGTCGATATCTAGCTGCAGTAATTTGTTCTTCTCGATTATTGGGGTCTAGTGCTAAACGATTTCCAATTGCAATTCGATAATATTCATCTTCTCCAGCAGAAAGATTATAGATTTTATTGTCTATTTCGTACAATTCCGATTTATAAAATGGACTTTCTAAGTATCCGAAAGTATTTATTCGTGCATGAATAGCTAATGAACCTATAAGTCCAGCATTCATTCCTTCAGAAGTTTCAATAGGACAAATTCGTCCATAATGACTAGGATGAATATCACGAACTTGGAAACCCGCAGTTCTTCTTGTTAAACCTCCCGGACCTAATGAACTTAATCTTCGTTTGTGAACCATTTCTGTTAATGGATTTGTTTGGTCCAAAAATTGAGATAATGGGTGTGAACCAAAAAATTCTTTAAAAGTTGTTACTAGTGGGGTTGGGGTTATTAAACTTTTAGGAGTTGGTAATCTTTTTCGTTTGTTTGTTCCTCGCATAATTTGTCTAATCGAGTTTTCCAAACGATTTAATGCTAATTTTAATTGATCTTGCAATAAATCAGCTACTGAACAAACACGTCTATTTTTTAGATGGTCTATGTCGTCAAGTTTGCCCATTCCAAATTTTAATTTTATTAAATAGTCAACAGCCGCTAAAATGTCTTGGGGTAGTAAAAAAATTTCGTTTTCGGGTACGTTGAGATTTAATTTTTTGTTTATGTTTAAACGTCCCATTTTTCCCAGTTCACATCTTTGTTGAAAAAACTTTTTTTGTAATTCTTTGCGTATGGATTCTGAAAAAACAAAATCTCCACCTAGGCTATATAATTGTTTATAAAGTTCAATAATAGCATCTTCTATTGAAGACGGTTGCTCTTTTCTTGTTCTTTTTTTAATAGATTCCAAAAAAATTTTTGGATAAGATACATTTATCAAAATTTCTTCCAGATTCAAACCCATAGCTGATAATAAAATCAAAATAGATACTTTTCGTTTTTTACTTATTCGTGCCCATATGCGCCTTTTTGCGTCAATTTCCAATTTTAATCTTCCACCCCAATTTGAAATTAAAGTTCCAGTATATATAGGAATTTTATTGCGATCTAATTCCGAATTATAAAAAATTCCAGGACTTCGTAGAATTTGGTTAATTACAACTCTTGCTACGCCATTAACAACAAATGTACCTTGAGAATTCATTAATGGAATATTTCCAAGAAAAACAGTTTGTTTTTGTGTCTTACCTTCTTTTTTTTGTGTTAATTGTGCTGGTACGTACAAATCTGATGAATATGTAATAGATTGATAAACAGCGTCTCTTTCTTTTATAAAAGGTTTTGTTAATTTATAGTTCTCACCGAATATTCGAAATTCTAATTCTTGGTCTATATCTTCAATTTTTGGAAATTTCAAAAGTTCATTTATTAAACCTTTATTAAGAAAACGATTAAATGCTTCAAATTGTATTTTTCCAAATTCGGGTAGTACAAAAATTTCCATATTTTCTTTAAATATAATTTTAGTAGAGTTTTTATCATTAATATTAAACTTTTTGTCTATTAACATTTTTTATCATAAAGAATTTTAAAATTTTGACCTAATTTTATATTTTGTCCCTATTAATTTTTTGGTATAATTTGAAAATTGTATTTAATTAAAGTATATTATTTAATAAATAAAAGGCGACATAGCCAAGTGGTAAGGCAAGGGACTGCAAATCCTTTATCCCCAGTTCAAATCTGGGTGTCGCTTTGTTTTTAATGCAGAAATAACTGTGGATTGTCTATTTTGTCATTTCCAAAAATAAACTGTTATGCTCTATATTATATAGTCTGTAACATTTGAAATCTTTTTAGATCCTACTATAGACAACCCTAATATATTTTGAAACAATAAAGTAAAAAAAACAACTTAATTTTTTATAATTCTTAATTAGAAATAAATTTTAATTAATTAAAGTTTATTTGAAAAGTTTGAGAAAAAGAGATATATTATATATATCTCTTTTTTATTTGTCCTATCGAGTAAAGCAAACAAAGGAAAAAATTTATGGATATTACTAATATAGCTTGGGGTGCTTTAATGGTTGTTTTTACTTTTTCTCTGTCCTTAGTAGTATGGGGAAGAAGTGGTTTATGACCTTTTCTTAGAATTCACAGGAAAATTTTTTTATTTTTTTTCAAAAAAATGAGGAAATATTGAATTTCGAAATTCAATATTTCCTCATTTTTTATTTTTTTCCCAATAAGATATATGTCTCGTATAATAAATTTTGTCTATTTTGTGTTTAGTTATGGGAGAAATTTTTTTTAATTTAAAGGTTTTATAAGTCTTTTTTTTTTTAAGCTCCGAATAAATATTTACTTTTTTTCCATATTTTATGGAATTTGAATTACTTCGTAAAGATATAGTTTCTAGAATAAAAAAGATTGTAGTTCCACTTAAAAGAATTTGGGATAATAAAAGAATGGGATCTAATCGCCAACCTTGAAAAAACAAAATTCCGCCACATAATAATCCGATAGAGGAAAAGAAAAAGTCATAATATTAGGATAGGCTATTTAACCCCCCTTAAAAACCATATATGAACTTTTTAATTCAGTATGGCTTGAATAGAAAAATAAAAAAATTTTTTCACACGAAATCCACGTTAATTTAAGTAAATTTTTTGGATAGTCTCCTTTTTTCCAATTAGATATTTTATTCTAATTCCGAAAAAATTGTATCTTTTAGTACTTATTTTCAATATCTTTAGGTTCATTTTAAATTCCGTCGTTAGAATTATTAATTTTCTAGAGAAAATTAATAAATCACGAATATAGTTTAACTTAAAGTTATTTGAAAAAGTTTTCGAAATAACGTATTAAATGTTGAAACGTTTTAACCATAGATTTTTTTGACTTCGAATAATTTGATTTTTTCTATTATTCCAAGTTTCATATTAATAATTATTGATATGTTGAAATAAAGTCCCAAGTACATTTAAAATCACACCTCTAGAAACAAAAGGTTCCCTATCTTTTAGGGCATATAAAAGTATACCCACTGTTACTAAAGCTACCCCTATTATAGTACTGGGGCCTAATTCCATATGATTCATTTTTTTATGATTCAAGTAGCTCTATAATTAAAAAAAGGAAAGACAAATGTATACATTATTTATTTTTACTTTTTTTAAATTAGAACTTCAATTATTTTGACCAGCTGTTTTTACATAAAGAATAAGTAAAAAAGCAGTAGGGATTAAGATAAAAAGAGCTGTAGCGATAAATGCTGAAATATTTACTTCCATAATTATATTATTTTAATGGTTTTTCGGAAATACCCGAAAAATTTTTTTAGAATAGATGCGAATCTGTTTTTGAAAAAATCCTTAATAAATACGATTAAATTTTTCATTCAAAAATTTAATTCGCGATTCACTCAATGTTCATAGAAATTCTATGTTTTGAGTTCGATAATTCATTTTTTTGATTATTATCAATGTAAGTATTATAACATATTAAATTATTTATCTAAATAATTTTGATTAAAATTTCTTTTTGCCTTGAAGAGGATTCGAACCTCCATGCTTTAAGCACGAAATTTTGAGTCTCGCGTGTATACCGTTTCACCATCAAGGCTTTCTGTAGTAAATTATATATAATTTACTACAGAAATATTTTTTTTTAAATCAAAAAATATTTAAAATCGGAGTATATTGGATAAAGTAAAAAAGGGGATTTATGAAAAAACCAAAAAAAACGGATCCAATTGTACATAGAAGGATACTAACTTCAATAGAATTTTTTGCAAGAACCAACGGCGAAAAAATGTAAGTTTCAAGATAAGGATTTATTATCTGTTTATTTTTCGAATATATCATTAATTTAATAATTTTTAAATAGTAATAAATCGAAATTATACTTGTTACTAATGCTACCATAACTAATATATGAAAACCAGCATGCCATCCAGACCAAAAAAGATATAATTTTCCAAAAAAACCTGTTAAAGGAGGTATTCCTCCTAAGGATAATAAACATAATGATAACGAAATAGTTAATAAAGGATCTTTTATATATAGTCCTTCATAATCACGAATATTATCCGTTCCTGTCCTTAAACCAAATAAAATAATACAAGCAAAGGTACCTAAATTCATGAAAATGTAAAAGAAAGTATAAATGATCATACTACTATAACCGTTAAAATCACCAGTTATTAATCCAATAATAATATATCCAATTTGACTTATTGAAGAATATGCAAGCATACGTTTCATACTTGTTTGAGTAATTGCGACTAAATTACCTAAAATCATACTTGAAATAGCTAAAATTTCAAGTATGATTCTCCATTCGTTTAATGAGAAAATAAAGATAATATTAAAAATTCGAGTAGCTAAAGCTATTCCTGCTATCTTGGAAGTAACGGAGAGAAATGCGACAACTGGAGTTGGTGAGTTAGAGTTGGAAATTGAAAAAAAACCTCTCATTCAAAACCGTGCATGAGATTTTCATCTCACACGGCTTGTAAATAATGAATTAGTAACAATAATTCTTTTTTTGTTTTTTCTTTATTCATTACTTTCCTCGTGTCTGTAAAAGGTTTCTCTTTTTCTCAATTTAAACTTCTCGAGGAATCCTTTTTGATGATTTATATTTCATTTTGTTTAATCATCCAAATTTACCCGTTCCCAACAGTTAGTTATAATATATTTTTTATTTTGGGATCATTTTTATACTTATTTTCCTTGTGATTTCACTGTTTTGTTTTGAAGAATAAAAACTAATTTATTAATAGGAATTTATTCATTATGCTAAAAGTTTTTTAATGTTTGCAAAAAAATAAACTATCCGTAATAATTATTTGATTTGTCAAGTAATTTTTTATTTATCAAAAAATTTAATGTGTAAATGTTTGTTTTATTCCAAGTTCAAAATTTTGTAAAAAATAATCTTTTAATATTTGTGAAGATTGTATTTTAGTGTTATACCACTTTGTTGTTGAGTTTTTGTGCCTGAAAAAATTATTTCTATTAAAGAATAAATATTTCTTAATAATTATAAGTTTTCTTTAACGGTTCACACTCCTTCATAAATATCGGGAGTCCACTGATGAAAAGGCACTAGTGAAAGTTTAAAAGCAAGGCCGACTATAATACATATAAGTGCAATAAACATTCCTGGAGAGTTAAACATTTCTGTATTTGAAATACCATTAACTATTTTCTGTAGATTAGTTTCTCCACCTGATAATCCATATAACCAGGAAAAACCATACGCAATAATAGCAGAATTTATTCCACCTATAAGTAAATATTTCATAGCTGCTTCATTTGATCTAATATCCTTTTTTGTATAACTACATAATAAATATGAACATAAACTTAAGCATTCTAAAGATACAAAAATAGTAACTAAATCATTAGCACCACATAGAAACATTCCGCCTACAGTAGTTGTTAATATAAATATTAAAAATTCAGAAATAGGCATTCCTGTGCATTCAATATATTCCAAAGCTAAAGGAATGCATAACATAGAAGATAATACTATAAATATTTGGAATATTCTATTAAAATTATTTATTTGAAATGAACTCGAAAAGCTTGTACTAGGTTCTGTGTTCCATTGAAATAATAATATTATTATAGAGATTAGTAAACTTATTAAACAAGTTAAATATAAGATAGTTTTATTTTTTTTACCAAATATTAAATCAATTATAAAAATAATTAATAAACCAAATATTGGAATACATTCAGGTAAAATTGCATTTTCATATAAAAAAGATATACTATGTTCTAATTTCATAAAAGTTTTCTTAGAGATAAAATATTGTTGGAAGTTTCAATGGGATATTTTTTTTTATATTTTCATTATCTAGAAAATAGAAAAATGTAAAATTTATGATTATTCTAAATAATAATCATAAATTTTACATTTTTCTAATCAGGATTTTTAATTTGAATATATAATTTAACGAAAATGGGCAAAAGCTCTGTTAGCTTCTGCCATTTTATGAGTTTCTTCTCTTTTCCGTATTGCAATTCCATTATCTTTGGCTGCATCTATCAGTTCGTAACTGAGTTTAATTGCCATATCTTGACCTGAGCGTCTCCGTGCGGCATTTAATAACCAACGAATAGCCAAAGCTTTTCCTTGTATTGATTGAATTTCGAGTGGAATCTGATATGTGGATCCACCTATACGTCTAGCTTTTACCGTTACATTAGGTGTTACTTTGCTTATTGCTTGACGTAGTACAAATAATGGATTTTTTTTCGTTCTCCGTTTGATATTTTCTATTGCTTTATAAAAAATTTTATAAGCTAGCGATTTTTTCCCGTTTTTTAAGATTCGATTAACTAACATATTAACTAATCGATTACGATATATTGGGTCAGGTTTCGCAATTTTTTTTTCCACAATTCTTTTACGTGACATAATGTAAATAATTGAATCAATATTTTTTTAATTTATTTTGACTTTTTTACTCCATATTGTAGGATGGACTTTTTAATCTTCCTCCAAACCGTACATTCAATTTTCAAAGAATACGGCTTTCAACACTTCAATTTTTTTTGTCATGCTTACTCATTAAAAAATTGAGTATCCGTTTCCATTTTTGTTTTTTTGGAAATCTTGCATTTACTAATTCTAAATTTGATCAAAATACCCTTAGATTTTTTTGTGGTTAAAAAATTAATAATGATAAATCGCTATTCATTTTTATTTGTTCTAAAAAATAAAAAATTTAATTTATTTAAATTAAAGCTAAATAAAATTTTTAAATTATATATAAATATCAATCTTAGGTATTAATTAGTATGATAAAAACTTATTTTTTTTAATAGCATGCTTTAGTCCCCTTTTTATTTATTTTTTATTGGGTTAGCTATTTATTGACCTTAAATTATAGCGATAAATTAGGTATATAAAAATGATATAAATTTTAGAAAATAATATGCAACGCACTAGAACGCCCTTGATTGCGATCTTTTACTCCTACAGCATCTAAGGTTCCTCTAATAATATGATATCTTACACCAGGTAAATCTTTAACTCTTCCTCCTCGTATTAAAACAACAGAATGTTCTTGCAAATTATGTCCCATACCTGGAATATATGCGGTAATTTCAAACCCAGATGTTAATCTAACTCGAGCTACTTTTCGTAAGGCGGAATTGGGTTTTTTAGGTGTGGTAGTGTTAAAGTTGACAAAAAACTTTTAATTGTCACTCTACAAAACCGTACATGAAATTTACATTTCATACGGCTTCTCGTTCAAAATTTTTTTCGATTATGAAATAATAAAGTTGCTACTATAAAAAAATTTATTAATCTTGTGTGTATATCCTAAAATTTTGACGAGTTATTATTAGCTTATCTCTGGTTATTATACGTCTCGTTGGAATTTTTTTTCATTTTGGGTGCTTTAACCGTTCAGCCATGGATGCTCAAATCAAACAAATTTTCTAGAAAGATTGTATACATATATGCATAACGTGTATATATTTCTTTTGTTCATTTAAAAGTGCAACAATTTT